CAAAGACGACTTAGTTTGTTCGATCATTCGATCGATTCGGCCGGGCAGCCCTTCCACGCATGACCATACGAGTGCATGGATAGGCTGGGTTCGCGGGCCGAAGAGCAGCTTATCCCCCGGGGAACCCCGACCTCGCGCACCCGGCTAACCCCTGTTATACGGGGGAGGGGCCAAGATAGCAATCCCCCGACGATGCACCATCTGTCACTACTTCGCCACCGCCGGTGGGGGCCCGCCGCGCGCCCTATGTAGGACCGCGGGTAACGCGGTGGATCACATTTGTGTACCCCCGTTGCCCGATGAGCGATTGTGTCTAAGGAAATGTCTACGTACCATCGGGGCCGCCGCAGGTGGTTCTTCGGCATGGCATGATAAGTGCCGTTTTGATCATAAAAGGAGCACGGGGCGCGGGCACACCGAGGGAAGGGATCGTGCGACACCGTCTGTTGGCGGACGGGCAAGGGGCGGGCGGGCCGAGGGAGCTAATTTGGACCGACTGATCCTTAAACGCCGCGCCAGAGCCGCAGTGACGTAGGTCTACCAGGCAGGTGAGCCCTGGTTGTATCCCATAACTGTTGCGGAAAGCACGGGCGTAGCAAGAACTGACCCATATGAATAATGAGATATCCTTCCCCCTTCCCCGTAGCGCAGTCCCTCACCTCCGGGTGGGCCTAAAACGCCGGCGCCATTGACGGGTCCATCTATTATCTGGTTGTCGGAGGTAAGGGCTGTTTCGGCTAATACCCGCACACCGCTGCTGGGAACGGGAGCATAATATCTATCCACGTAACCGCGGTAATACGACCAACCGTACAGTTTACTTGGGAAATAACCTGAGATTTCTGCCACTTCCGGAGCGACCTCGTGCGGTAGCCTGACGCGGGGTCGGCCTGGCCCGTAGGGTTTGTAGGCAATTAATGTTCCCGACAAGGCTATGGCGACGGGGGTTATCGTGCCGGGCAAGTCAGGCCAGCCCCCGCTCGTCATTATTACTGTCATCATGGGCTGGCCCCGCAGTGGGTCCAGCCAGTCGGAGAGTAGATCGAAACCAAGTCCCGCTACGGGACGCGGGACTCCTATGAACCCGCTCGCGAGGGTGGGTATCGCTGATACGACTAGGGGTGGTAGCATCGGATCACCGGATTCCTTGGGGCGTGATATAGGATCATATTTCAGCGCTAGGGAACTTACAGTATCGGCCTCACCCGCTGTATCCACGAAATGACCAAAGGGGTCAACTGAATGCTCCGCAAGAAGACCTACGCTATAGGGGTCCGGCCGCCCCCCCACTTGCCCCTCGGGCGAAGCCACGCGATTTTGTATCTCTTCCCAAGTAGAAGCTGGGGGCACTGGGCCTGACAAGTTTGCCCGGTAATTGCCTTCGAAAGTAAGTAGATACATGCGGGGCGTGTAAGACCCGGTTGATCCTGCTGTGAACCGAGCCATCCGTCCTAGCACGGGGGGATAGGACCAACTATCATCGAGTATCTCCTCCTTAGACCGAAAACAGGCGAAAGGCGGTATGCCGCAGGGAGGGGGTGTGCCCGAAGGGAAAGCGGTTCCTGCGATCGGCATACGTTTCCTTATGCCCCCCGTGAAAGCCATATTTTGACTCCAATCGGGGCGATGCCCAACGACGGGTTCTACGGGATGGGTGACCGATCCGGGGCCTAAAAGTACTAGAGCCTTGGAATGAGCGTGTGTTATTGCATGGGACATAGCGGCTCGATGGGACCCCGCGCCCAAAGCTAGCATCGTATAGCCTAGTTGGGACATCGTGGAATAGGCCAGCACCCTTTTGAAGTCGCGATGAGCAGGAGCTATAGTAGCTCCAAGAGGAGCTGTCACGCCGCCCACCCAGGAGGTCAGGCTCATCATTGGAGGTGGAGCCTCGGGGGGCGGGAACATTCGAGCCACGGAAGAGATCCCAGCCACGACCGTGGTAGCAGCATGAATAGGGGCTGAAATGGGAGTGGGGCCTTCCGTGGCGTCGGGTAACCATGTGTGGAGCGGGAATTGCGCGGATTTAGCCACGGGGCCCGTGAGCAATGGAGCGGCGCGGGAGATAGCAGGGAATGGACTGACTCCGTGGTCAGCGAACAACTCCTTGCATCGTACGGATAACTCCTCGGATTCGGAACTGCCTGTCGTCCGGTGAGGACCCGATACTCCCGGTGATGATCCGAAATCCCCCGCACGATTGGTTACAAACGCTTTCTGGCAAGCAGTAGCCGCGCTCGCTCGGGTGAACCGGGATCCTATTGATGGGTAAGGGCACATTCCTACAAGTTCCCGAAACACATGGATCTGTATCAGATTAGGGCTAGGAACCAGCCCTGGCATGAGAGCATTAGAGGGACTGGGATGGGCGAAAAACCTGAGGTACCCTCGGTCATGGGACATGTGACTGCCGCTGTGAATCATGACCATTACTCCCACGGTAGTTATTAATACTGGCATGATGGAGGTAAGCGGGTCGGTTGAATAGCCCATCTCTAGCGCAACATTATCGTTGTAGACGACCCGGGACCATAGACACCGATGGATCGGATCACCGGCTATTTGCCGCCAAGCGATATGGATAGAAATTAACGTGGCTAGGCCCGACGGGAAAGTGCTAATACTGGCGTACGCTCGGCGAAGAGTCCTGGTCGCCGCGGGGAGGATCGGTAAGCCCAATCCCGCGGTAGTGGGGGACGCTAGCGGGAGTGAGGGCACCATCCAGGCATATTGGTATATCAATATCGTGGTACATTCTTCGGGGATGAGACGACGAATCCTCTGCCCCCGGGACTTGGCTGTCGGCGTAGTGGCGGGTCGAGGGGAGGGGAAAGGGATGATAGGATTGTACCCCGTGCGGGGCCACGGGGCAACCGCTGTTGGTTGTATAATCGGTCGGCGGCGCGGTAACTATGTGCGATTCCGCAGTTCCCACGTCGCGGCGGTGGCGACGTACGACGTTATTTCAGTAGCGACCCCAGGAAGAGTGCTTGCACGAACGACTCTCAGGTCTCAGGCGGGTCCTCCCCGCGGGCCGGCCCAGGTGCTAGCGGGATCCTTAGCCCCACCAGCATAACCGAGATCGAGTTTATCCCTCGTTGCGAGGCCTTGCATCGTTATATAAGCGCCGAACGAATGCCTTTAGTTTATTTCGTCTCAGCTACTGGTGCCCGATCGGTAGCCTTTCGCAGGCGCGGTTAGTTCACGCCATCCGGGACACGGAGACACGTCCGCAGCGGCTCGCCCCGCTCCATGCGAGCCGGGGCCCGCATACAAGGATGGGATCTGCGGCGTGGCGGACAGCGGATATTTCGGCACACTAAATCAGCTATCTCGCTTGACTGGGCCTGAGGTGAAGCCCGAGTCCCGCCGGGTCTACGGGCTACCGAACTTTCCTTTTGTATGGATCCGCCAGGAATATGACGCAGCTTAGCCAAGGTTGCCGTGACGGCTGGAGGGATCGTGTTGCGCCCGCCCTATCGGCCGTCGTCAGATCGCGTGCCCCCCCCCCCCCCCCCCCCCCGTCCCACCACACGATGATGCGGCGCGGTCCGGCAACGCAACATGGTACGTTAGCCGTGGTATGATATGCTCTCGCTGGGCCAGAGTGTAGACTATATAATATCGCCTTGAAAGGCTCGCGACAATTTGCTTTATCGTGACTGGAACGACTCGAGTCGTCCTATGTTATGCGCGTAACGCATCATGGCGGAAAAGCAAATCATTGCCAGTTGCAACGCCATTTATTGACGATTAGCCACGGGGTGCGCTAATATGTATGCCCGCGCTCTCCCGAAGGGGCAGCCGCTGCGGTGGAATCGGTAGACACGCTGCTCTTAGGAAGCAGTGCCAAAGGCCTCTCGGTTCGAGTCCGAGCAGCGGCATCCGTACCCCTGAAACTCCCTTGAAAAGGTCCCCACGCCCGTCATTACTGTGGAACATAGATAGAGATGGCCGCCCCGCGCTTATATATATAAACCACGAACAATCAACAATATCGAATAGTATTCGAATAGCTGGTTCATTCCATTCCGGGGGGGGGGGGGGGGGCGGGTGATGCAAAATATTCCGATTATTACGATACCCGTAATCCCGGAACGAATGTCAGCCCATATACCTCCTTTATCCCTCTTTCCTGCAACTCCTCCTTATCGGGGCGGGTCCACCACGTGCGAAAGTGGAAGGGAGGAACTTTATGGCCCGGGCCGGAGAGGCGTGGTAATTGCTCTCGCTCGCGTTACGGGATCCCTACCGAACCGCTGGCTTTACACTGGGCACCCACCCCCCAGCGATTTGTATGAGTCATCCATGCTTCCCCCATGGAGTCCCTGCTTGACTCATACGACTATTATCCGTGGCCGCAACGATTGGTTAGGCACAATCACCGCGCCAGGTGCAATGCCGACTTATGGTTCTGCTACTGCGAGTGCCCCGGGGGACGTGTCACGACCCGCAGTTTCAGTGCCTGCCTCACATTCCCATTGGTCGATGATGCACGTGAGTACGATGATGCCTAGCCACGCGACCCTCCCGCGCGGCTCCCTGCTAGCAATGGCTTTTCCAGCCGTTGCCACGGGGGATACAGGTACTACTGCTACTCAGAACTTCGCCGCCCATAACATCGCGGCGGGCGCCGCCAAGGGGCACGGGGGCGACGAGGGTTCGCGGAACATACGAACCTCTATATTCACGGATCACCGCGGGAGCCAATTGCCTCAACGATTAGACCACCGGAGTTACCGAACCATTAGTCTGGGCTTCCTTCTCTCGACTCTCGGTATTCTCCCCGGAGCGGTATGGGCTAATGAGGCGTGGGGATATCACTGGAATTGGGACCCCAAGGAGACCCGGGCTCCAATCACCTGGCTCACACTCGCAATTCATCCACACACAAGAACTACAGGGGGTCGGCGGGGCACGGAACCAGCAATTGTAGCTCCCCTAGGGTTCCCCACAACCCGGATTCGCCACTCGGGGGTCAACCCACTAGGCGGTGGTCCGCACAGCTACGGATGGTTGATTCAAAGCCCCCCACCGCTAGAAAAGCCTTTTGCTGCCCCCCCCCCTAAGCCCCCCCCCCGGTAGTACGGATCAAATAGTAGGCTGGGTTGGATCGAAATCGAAATATTATGCGATGACCGAGGGCACGCCCGCCGGTACCGTGCCAACGCTCTTACCACCCCCCCTACCGCCCCCCCTGAGGAGCGGACTCCGGGGGGAATCGCGGGCGGGCGGGAAGGAACAGTCCCTGCACGATCCGCCGATTCCTTGTTCCCGGTCGTGCCCGGCCCGGGAATTCTTACGACCCCCGGGCGGGCACCAGTATAAGCTCAATCCCGCTCTGGCGCAGGGACAAGACTGAGTCGGGGTAAAGACCCATGCCAATCATGGGCAGTGGGAGGCAGAGCGGGATGAAGATCTCTCGTGGTCCGGAATCCACCGAGGCGCGAGGTGCCGGGGTGGTACGTACCTTGTACCCGTAAAACATTCGGCGTAGCATGGGGGGTAAGTGTATGGGGGTTAATATCATTCCAATGGATCCCACCGCGATAACGATCATTTTCGAGCCGGAAGAATAGTTTCTACTGCTGACTACCCCCGGATGAACCATTAATTCCGCTACGAAACCAACCATGCCCGGCGGCGCGATAGACGCGAATGAGAAGCTACTGAACATGGTGAACATTCCAGGCATAGGAACAGCCATCCCACCCATACGGCCAATAAAGGGGGTGCGCGTTCTATCGCAACCGGTTCCGGCCAAGGAGGAGGGTGCGGCACCGATCAATCCGTGAGAGATCATCTGTAAAACGGCTCCGCGAAGTCCTACCTCTGTGGTGGAGCCTATCCCAATAAGTACGAAACCCGTGTGGGGTACCGGTGGATAAGCAATTCTTCCCTTTAAGCCACGTTGATTGATGGAGACCAGAGCCGCGTAAACGATCTGGATTGCTCCTACCAAAGTCAACCGAGGGGCAAATATAGAGTGGGCGCGGGGCAACAATTCCATGTTTATCCTGATCGGTCCATGGCCCCCCATCTTCGGCAGTACCCCGGCCAGGAGCGTGCACGTACTGTAATGCGCTTCCCCATGGGTGTCCGGCAGCCAAGTGTGCGAGGGAATAATTGGTAATTTCACGGCGTACGCTATGGGAAAGCTTGGATATGAGGCCATTTCCGGTGCCACGGGGTGGGACCTGCTGCCGGCTGGAACCCGGAAATCGGGCGCCGGTCCGGGGGGTGCGTAGAGGCCACCAAGGGTTATAGCCCCCGCCGAAAGGAAAATAGAACCGCCCGCGGTGTACGGAATAGATTTTGTGGCTGCGTATAGTCGTCTCTTACCGCCCCACGGAGCTAGCGGCAGGTAAACGGGAATTGGTTCTGGCTCCCACGCAGGAAAGGAAAGTGAAATGTCCTGCGAAGCAAATAGGCCTACCTGGCCACTGTACATCGCCAGCGTCGAGGGATAAAATAATCGCGGACCTCGAGTAACAGGCCACGCCGCCGGAGTGGCCAGCGTGGTAACAAGTCCTGTCGGTAGAATAAGCCCCATGGACAGCCCATCGACCCCCAACCTCCAGTGGAACCCGGGCGGGACATTTATCCGGTCATAGTCTTCTCTCCATTGGACGAACGGATTGTCAAAGTCGAAGCAATAGCGGGACGCGCAGATGATTGGGAGAAACTCCAGCGGGCAGACCCCTGGGGTATACCAACGAACAGTATTGTTCCCACCGTGGGGGGGGCATAGCGGGATCGGCAAACCCGCAAGTATGGGCAGGAGGACGATGATCGTGGGCCAGGGGAAGTTGCTCGTAATAAGAATGGGAGGGGGACTTTTGCCACGTGGGAACCGGCCGGTGGTTCCCGATCCCAGGGGGTCTGGATTCTCGTCGGGTAGTGGGTCGGACCCTTTAAGCATTACACCGGGCGGGAAAATCCTACCATTCTTTCCCTCGACCAATCCGCGTGGGCTCATGATTGGTAGGCTGAACCCGTACTCCGAGTTGTTTCGGGCCCCAGATAGACGCGCACACTCAAGAAATCCGTCGGGCAAGCGGATTCGCACCTCTTGCACCCAGCGCGGTCTTCCGTTCTGGGGGCGGAAGCTATTTGGTTGGCCTTACACCCGTTCCGCGGTACCGTTTCTGATACATCCGTGGGGCAGGCTCTCACACATTGGGTGCGACCGATACATGTATCATGAATCTTTACCGAATGTGCCATGGGATTCTCCGACCAAGAGTATTTCTTTAAGCGCCGTGAGCCTTGGACTTGCTTGCGCACCAATGCGCGGACAGTGCTACCTTCTGCTAATCACGCCGGATAGGGAAATGCTTAATTGCGGACGGGAATCCCGCCAACGAGCATACGGGGCGCGGGAACCGGGAACTTAGGACCAGGAATCTGCTCCGTCCCGCCCGCAGATTGGTAGAGTCTTCGTCCGTTGGAAAGGGGCCCCGTGTTTATTCGACTTAATAACTAATCATTCTAGTCGCCAGCGGCGGATGACTGGATGGTTCGCCCCCATGCGCCGCGGGAGAAGCACTATCCGTGTAGGATCCTGCGATCCCCGGGAACTCATGGACTAGTCGGTGCGCAAACGCGTATTACACCACATGGGGTACCAAAGGCGCGGCGCCAATTGCCACCTTAACGAATTAAACTGATCTGTACGGATCGATCTCGCATTGCGGTACATGGCAAGAACTATGGCCGGGCCGATAGCTGCTTCCGCGGACGCGGGAGCAATCACGGATATTGCGAAAATTTCTCCCTTAACCCGTTGCTGGGCGCCCAAATAGTTACTGGACGTAACGAAATTCACATTGACCGCATTCAGCATTGGCTCGAGACGCATAAGCGCTCTGACGATGTCCCGACTCGTGGTCAATCCGTAGATACCGGTGCGGGATGGAAAAGCACCCAGAACGAGTGCGCGCTCAAGCATGATAGATAAACTCCTTCGGAGAGAGTGTACGCTTCGATAAATTCAAACGGAAATAATTGTACCAGGTTTGACGTTGGCTCGGCGAGGGCTCTCATCAAGCTTCACCCTATTGTCCCGCTAGTCTCTCCGAGCCAAAAAGGTAGCTCCCACTGGGGCAACCGAAAGAACTACGGAGAGAAGTTCGAACGGAAGCGAATAATCGGTTAGTAGATAAAATCCAATGCGCTGAACGCCCTCCAGTGGGGCGCCGCCCTCTACGCTCCGTGGTACGAAGGGAGAGACCTCGTACCGGGATGTATTCATAATAATACCGATCATTGGGAGAAGAACGCTCGCGCAAAGTGTCGAAGTCGTTGCATCCACTAAAGCCCAGGATTGGAAAGGATAAGGGGATCGGGGCCTACTTGCCACCGGCGTAACCGCGAACGGAATTGGAGCATTGGCGGCTCCCACATAAATAGGTATTTGTGCAACAGCCACGAAATCCGCATTCGGGGGAAGGTAGGGCGGAGATATACAAACAGAAACGAGCCCTGACGGGAGAGCGGAATGAACTATGTTTGCGGGAAAGACTACTCCAGGGCTCCCTAGTACAAGGCCCAACTCCGACAAAACGGGAGCAACGTCGTATATAGATTCAGGTAAACGAAGTATGCTCACAGTGGGTCGGGCTCCCCTCCCCGGGGCAGGATATAATGCGTTTGCCGACCCAAGTCGGAGCACGCCGCGCTCCATAGCGCCCACCAGGGCAGCCCCCCCCCCCCCCCTAAGCCCCCCCATCCGCGACTAGCCACAAGTAAGCTCGTACCGAAGTCTTACTTTCCGGCTAGGGCAAATCGCCGAGGCGCGGGATAGCTCTAATGGCGTGATCCTCGGCCAGCGCTGTTACGGGCAGACGCCCCAGAGCAATTTGATCATAATTCAATTCGTGACGATCATGGGTTGAGAGCTCATACTCTCCAGTCATTGACAAACAATTAGTGGGACGATACTCAACGCGATTCCCGCGGAAGATGCAGACTCCGAAATCGGTACTGTGGCTCCTTAGTCGCTTTCTTCGGATGCCCCGCCCCAATTCCCGGTCAACGACGGGTGAATTAATCGGACATGCACGGACACGTACCTCGCAAGCAATACATTTATCGAATTCAAAGTGGATACGGCCGCGGAGTCGCTCCGACGGGATCGATTTCTCATAGGGATACTGGACAGTCATGGGCAACCGATCCATATGGTCGAGGGTCACCATAAAACCGCGCCCTACATATCTCGCGGCTTGGATTGCCTGGAGGCTGTAACTACGGAGTCCGTTCACCATGGGAAGTAGCATACGGCGGGTGTCCTTGAATCCATAGTTTCGTCAGCCCATATCATTCGTTCCTTTTGGGGATCGGATGATGAAGACCCGTGCGTTGGAGCTCTCTCACAAACTACAATGCACTTTGCTGCATAATAATCTCGTTCGCGTGGGCAAAGCCAAAAAGTTATAGCGGACCTAGACCAAATAGTTGGGGGGAAGCTGTCAACGGGGAATTGCCCGGAGCGACGGGCAACAGAAGTTTCCAGCCGAGATCCAGCGGTTGATCCATCCTAACCCTAGGTAAGGTCCACCTCGCCGCTATGGTAACGAACGGAAAAGAAGACGCTTTGGTTAATACAACTGCAATCCCAATTGCTGAACCAAGAACCTCGCAGGCTCCGCCGGGCATACTAGGGCCCGCAGGAGTGGGAGGAAGTGGGACGGCTGGCAGATTCCGCCCGCCCAAGTGAAGAACCGTTACTGACAGCGAAGAAGCTAATAGGTTTGGGTGGGAAGCAACGTAGTACGAACCAGGTTTGATACCTGGATACTCAGTCTGATAGCCCGCTACTGACTCTTCCTCAGCCTCCGGTAGATCAAGGGGCAATCTCTCGCATTCCGCCAAGGGGGATGTGGAGAAGGCCACTGGACCCACGGGTTGGCGCCATGGATTCCGTCCCCGGAGACCGTGTTTGGACTGCGCCTCAACCATATCAACGGTGCCCAAGCTGCCCGATAATCATAGTCGTTGTTAACAACGCCTCGATGCCAACGTCTCTATTCCAGAACCGCACGTGAGACGTTAGCCTCATACGGCTCCTCGAAGGCTACCGAGAAACGAAAGCSCMSCCCCCCCCTGCATGAGGAATTTGCGCCATAGATCCCCGGCAAACCCAACGAGATTCTGTCCGCCGGAAGAGGCCTCTGAGTCTGTCTCAACCCTTACGGTATGCCATCGCCCGCTGCACCACCTCCAGGGCGCGCCGGACATGATCGGAAGGCGGGGCTATCTCCCGTCCTATACTTTGTAGAGGTTCCACTGCCTGGTCTTAATTCCATACGTATCCGTCGTTGGTAGATTCATAGGGGAATGAAAATCCATCCCTAGTCGGTATCAGTCTTTAGATCGACCATATCCTGCCGGCGAACGGTGTTTCAGAACACGAAAATCCTAAGGGGGATTGGCTAATGACTATTGTCTGGGGCGTGCAACCACCACGTAAGGGATTACCTCGTTCCCTACGGTCATTATTTTGCTTTTAGATGGGGATATACTCCAGATCGGGTGTCTCGGTAAGCACTCTTCGGTCATCCCTACCAATGCCGAGCCCTTGTCCCGTTATCACGGATTCGAAGAACAAACCCGTAATCTGCCTAATCTACCGCATCTTAGTGCTACTGCCCATCTACCTCTGCCTGTTACCGCTTGGCAGGCATGAGGGTAACCATTTGTTACCACCCGCCGATAAAGCAACTTCCGCCTATGCCGCCAGGCTAAGCGACTGTGCCGGCTCCCCAGCCGCGCCGCGCCTTTTAGTGGGCTCCGCCCGCGCGGTCGCTCCGCAGTAAAATAAGATGCTCCACATGCGATCACTCCTGTACGCGGAGGGTGGGGATTGACCTCGCGACTGCGGGCAGATAAGCTGTCCGATCTCACCCACATGACCGTATAGTTCCCCGGTCCGATACGGAAAGAATGCTTCTCTCGCGGGTAACCCTGTCTTTACTAACGGGGAGTTAGTATCCTAACGAGCCGCACGTAGAGATATAGATAGCACACATAAAGCTAAGGGGGTTTCGTAACCAAGGGATTGCGCTGCGGCGCGGAGGCCGCCCAGGGAAGAATATTTATTATTCGACCCGTACCCCGTCATCGGTGGCCCCAGGGGAGCTATACTCGATACAGCAATCCAGAAAAGAACACCTACACCGAGATCGGCCAGAACTATGCTATGACCGAAAGGGATAACTGAATAGCCCACGAGGACTGGTGTGATCACCATAGCCGGCCCGGCGCTGAATAACCAAGAGTCCCCCTTCGATGGAATCAGGTCTTCCTTCGACAGTGGTTTAACCCCGTCCGCCGAGGCTTGAATAATTCCCGGGGGACCCGCACATTCAGGTCCAATGCGCTGTTGTATTCCTGCGGACATCTTCCTTTCGGGCCACACAATAACAAGGACTCCCATAATAACTGCGAGTACCAGAGTCCGTGTAGAGAAGCTAACCCACGCGAGGGAGGGCGCACCATATTCCGGTAATCCCGGTCCCAGGGCATCGGGCACTCGCGCCCCGATCATTTCTTTATTAATCACCATTTCAACGATCGACCTCGCCCGTAGTAATATCTGTACTACCTATAATTGTCATTGTATCCGCCAGTCTAACTCTTTCCACAGGTTGAGGAAGAACTTGCAGGTTCACGAAACCGGGTGGTCGGATCTTCCATCTCCACGGGAAAGTGCTATCGTCCCCCATTGAATAAATTCCCGGTTCCCCTTTAGGAGCTTCCACTCTCACATGATGCTCCTGCTTGGGTAGCCTCAGGGTGGGGGAAGGTTTTTTACTTATGAACCGGTACTCGAAACCGTTCCGGTCCTCTACCGAGTTGATTCGATCGGGCCGCCGAGCTTCCGAATTTTCGTAAGGTCCCCCCGGCATAAATCTCGAGGCTTGCCGAGTTACCCCCACGGACTCTACCATTTCTCCAATCCGTGCCGAATAACGAGCTGACGAGTCTCCCTCCTCTTGCCATACTATTTGCCGGTCCGGCTCGTCGTGACACTCGTAGTGATCGACCTTACGAAGATCCCACCGAGCCCCCGATGCCCGCGGCATGGGCCCGGATAAACCCCAATTTATTGCCTCCTCCCGATTCACGATACCCACGCCCTCGACTCGTCCCAAAAGAATTGGATTGCGTGTAATAGGTCTATCATGTTCCTCCAACCTCGGCAGGGAGTAGTCGCAGGGGTCTAAACGTTTGTCTGCCCAGCCATAAGTTAAATCCGCGGCGACGCCCCCGACACGAAAATGATTATGCATCATTCGCATACCGCTGACAGCTTCGGATGAGTCGTGTACCATCTCTCTCTCCCTGGGTATGTAAAAAGAGGGAGTTTGCGCGCCAATATCCGCCATGGAAGGTCCGGGCCATAACGAATGAGGAGCTATGCGACTCAACTCTGGCATAATCATTCTTATGTAGCTAGCCCTCCTGGGCACTTGAATATCAATCAATTTCTCCGGCGCGTTTACAGTTATTGCTTCTGCAAGCATAGTGGCTGAATGGTCCCATCTTGTGACGTACGGAAGATATTGTACTATTGTGCGATTCTCCGCTATTTTCTCCATTCCCCTGTGCAAATAACCCAATGTGGGTTCGCGATCGATAACATCTTCACCCTCCAAAGTTACAATGAGTCGGGGTACACCATGCATAGACGGGTGGTGGGGACCCATACTGACTACCATGTTTCCGCTTCCCTCGCGGGGCATCGTCGTATGTCGTTCTCCCCTCAATAAGGAAATTCGGGGGGTGAATAGAGGTTCAATTATTGTACACCCGCGCGAGCGCACCGCGTACCTACTAGTAGTGGAGACTAGGGCCAAGGGACCCCGCACCGATTAGATTGGACCTGTGCAAACACACCACTATATTCCTGTCGTGGATCCGTGACCAAGCAAATCGAACGGATTCATGCGGCGACGATACAATCTCCCGTGGTGGGGGCGGCTTGGTCGGTCGCCGCGGTAACCGGGACAGGATATGACCCACTCCCCGGGCGGTAACTCCCGTTGTCGTTGGCGGCGCTTCCTACAGATCGGTTATTTGCTTGGTGGCAGAACAAAAGCCCTGCCCCTGCTGGGCCGTCGCCCCCCAAAGCAATCCTGCGGCGCGGTCTTCCTGGGACACGTGTCGGGCGGGACGCCTGGATAATGACGGCAGCCGGGACCGAAATCGTGACGTCGGTACAGAGCCATGACCAGAGTGAGAGCAATAATACTCGCAGCGAATGACTCCGATTTCCCCCCGAGGGGCCCGCCGGTGGGCCACGCTCTCGGCCGGTTACTTCCTAGGCCGGTTACTTCCTAGGCCGGTTACTTCCTAGGCCGGTTACTTCGTTGTTCCGTTCGTAGTTGATCAGCACCGATTCCTACGACTGAACGCGCGTAACTGCCATCGTCACACCCGGGTAGCTATGAGTGTCCTCGCCCAAAGGATACGGGCAAACCCTAGGCATGGCAAATCGACTTCCATCGTTCGTATCTAACCGAAATCGATTCATGCAACTGAAGTCCTCTAGCCGGTAGCCGGGCCAAATAAGACTTCTCGTTATTCGAGGTCCACTTCCGGTGCCCTGCTGCGTGTTCCGTGTCGGCAGTTCCCCACTCCATTGCTCATGGCTTCCCGTCGCTGCGGCATCCACCCCGCCGAATCCGCCGGTACCTTGGCAACCAGCAGGTCCCACCCGATACAAGGATTCTAAAATTCTAAGTTCCACGCGGCGCTTTGGGAGCAAAGCATCGCCGATACAAGACGAATAAGAAATGGCTTTCGCCCCAGCACGGAGTATCCCAATGCGCGATACAAGTTCATCACGGGGGATCCGGTATAGTATGGTCCTGGCTCGGGTACGGAGGTTAAGCGAAACACGAAGCATCTTGCGCGCCATAAACCGGTCGTCCGCGACCTCCACCAAGCGGTGTTCTGAGCCCCCCAACGTCCCTTTGGTCCTATCCGCTTGGGCATAACAGGAGAGTAGAGCTATACTTCTCGACAAATCCCCGTAGAGTGGCTCCACCTCCGCGCCGGTGACTCCCCGAGCGGATCCGGAAAATGATAGCACGGCGGATGCTGCACGCAGCGTATTCACGGCGTCCCTTATTTTCCTAATTCTAGTGGCCACCTGCTCCGATTTTAGATCCCGCCTATTCACACGGTCCTCCCATGCCTCCCTCTCTGCCCAACGGTACAAGACGCCCTGGCAACCCGCGTAAGCCCGCCCACCTAGCAAAGAAATATTATCACGCGTGACACTTTGTATTAGTCTATGCATCGTTATACATTCAGACATTAGAAAGATCCGAAATCGCTTTAGGACTCTCATGTATAGCCACGACCGTGAATGGGAATCCGTCTCATCCCGTGCGTACATCCGATCTTCGATTCTTTTCCCCCCGTTCCCAAAGCGAAGGACTCCATTCTGGCTTCCCTTTGGGACACGAGCATCCGGTATGAACGCCTCCCCTTGCAGCTCCGACGAGCAGCATACCCGGGCGCCCACCGGGGTTGGCGCTAACTCCAAAAGGTTCTGCAGTAGAAGGTTACTCTGGTACCGCTTTCCCCTTTTTCCAATCCGTATCGCGTCCGCTGGGCGGCCGGATCCGGCGTATGGGGCGCACTGATAATCAACCGCTTCATCCGGCGGGCTCTGTGCTTCATAGTGATTCTGGGAATCGCCGATAGAAGAGTGCTCCCGCCGGATCGGGCGACCAACCGTGGTATTCCATCCGTGTGGCGCGATACTCCGCCATATCTCGGAGGGCACCTCGTACCGCCGTAGGTTGTTCCGCAGCCATTTATCCCAATCCTTTCCCCTCGCGGCTCGCGGTTCGTGATCAAGTACCACGGCGGGTTCCCCGCCGGAGACGGGGTACAACCCCTGAGCCAGGTCCGCCGGAAAAGGGCACTTGTTTACCGTCTCCAATTGCAATACCCCGTGGAATGCGTATGCTTGAGATACTAGTCCCACGCGGCATTGCCCTCGAGTGGGAATGAGCCCTACTACCCCCTTCTCGCCATCGGCCGGTCGATCTTCCCCCCGAATGAGGAGGTAGATCATTACGTAACTACGAACCCTCGACATGCTTCTCGCGAATCTTTTCGTTAGTCTCGCGCATCTTTTCACTACTAATTGCATGTTGGGCGCGATTGGGGGGCGGCAAGTCAACATCATTCTATCCGCGCTGCTTCCGAGCGGAGCCCTACTTAGGTAGGTCCCTACTTGGATCCACCGCATGCGCACCCAGGAAGAAATGGTTGGATTTGTCGGTACCGATGGCTTAGGTTTACCAGGGCGTCTCGGGTCCCTTTTCTGTGGGCCCCCCTTGAATCCCTCCCCACCGTGGAGTGCCTTTACCCCCCCCGCGGTGGGGGGGCAACCATTTACGCCATCGGCCTCGCAGGAGTATCTCCGGTCACCAGGTTTAGCATGGCTGAATTGGATACCGCCCCGGTGGGGTACCCCATTAGTATCCACGGGCTCCGGGTACTCCGCGCAGGGGTCCGGGCCGAAACGGCTGCGGAACCTACGACCAGTGATCATCTTTCGGATCCCCATAATCTTATCTCTCCACTCCCTTCTAGCGTCCCTACGTAAGAGCCGCCAGAAAGAGGAGTTTAGCCCCGGCTTTCTGCTACCGAAGGGCAACGCCGTTTGGTACCCCATTACTGTCAAAAACCCATACTCGATTCCTTCGGGGCCGTCGTAGCCGTGGGACCCCGCTTCCAAGCCCGGGTCTAGTCCCTCACTCACGTTCCGCGCGGCGGGATCGATTCCGGCATTGTCATCCCCCATTATGATCGACCGCCCAGCCATACTATTTCGCTGGCGCCTCTTCAGGCGGAAAGGATTCACGATCTTTGTCTGGACACCCTCCCTGTGCCGGTGCGACGGCAACCCCCTTGTTGGTATTTCACCGCCGTCGTGGTTGCATCCCACATAAATTTCTTTATCCAAGTCATCCCAGTCCTCCCTCCATTCGGCTGCCTGGGGAGCCGCTGGACAACACACATTTTTCGCTACAATAAGGAAGGGCAAAACAGAGTTTCTCCTGAAATATAATTGGGAGATCGGTGGACAACCTCTTACCCGGTGAGCGGTTGAAAAGTCCCAGCCCTTCGCCATCGCGATACGATTAGCTTTGGTAACTCCCGCGGGGTCAGGAACGGCGGAGAAGTATTTGAATCGTTCCCTCCCCGCGGCGGGGCGCTGCGTAGGAATTGCCGGTTCCGCGTCCATGTCTAATGAAGATTGAAGCGAATCGAAGTTTTCAAGAATTCTTAGTGAGAAGGTAGAATTCGTTTGGTATTGCAACGGTTTCCACACCAAAGTCTTACGCCTCCGAGCACGCATCGCCCCTATTATGAGGTTCCGCCGGTAGTCCGGCTGCGGTACGGGCCGTTTGAGTATTCTGCCAATTCCCGTTCGGTCATTGACAACGTAGCTCACGTTCCTCGCTCTCATGGAACGAATAGTACCGTATGGGCCCAGGGCGGTATCGCTCGCGAGGTTCGATATGCATAGGGGCACCTGTTCGAAAATGGATTCGAGCCGAGTCGTATCATAATGGATACGCAAGGACCCGGCCACCAGAGACAAATGGTAATTTCTCGTGGTGCCGTCGCTCCAGATGAAGGGGTACCCTCTCCCGCGGCGGGTGTTCCGGTTTTTCGCGGCGGACCCATGTGGACGGAAGTACTCGGGTAGCTCCCTGAAAATGTAATCAGGCGGTACCCAGCGCCAGGACGCAGGGGTCGAAGCCCAAATGGTTCCTAATCCCGAGATTCCTCCACGTAGATCCTTGCCCAGGTAAGGATCGTAGGTCTTGGCGAGAACGCCCTTCCTATGGTTGCAAAGGCCATTCCCATTATCCGCGGCCCCTGCGAATAGGTACCCACCTACCAGGGCTTCAGGTCTGTCCGTTAATTCCTTCTTAAAGTAAGATTCTTTACGTCTACCGATCCTACATTCCCTCTGGGTAGGAATGTCCCCTGCTTTCGGGGGCAAAGCCTTATTTACATAACCATCCATATTATCGCCAAAGACCTGAAGACTGGGTGGGTATGAAAAAGAGAATCTTCGCTTTCCGTTGCTGCCCACACCCGCGTGGAAATAGTGCTGGAAGATTTCTTTCTTCGCGGGGCTCCCCGATTCGTAACAGTCCGTCGCGTACCGGAAGGGGCGGGTACCCCTACGGTAGTCGAATATACCGACGGGCCACACGTCAAACCACGAACACTTTTGTATACTCCCGTCTGGCTCCAATTCGGGGCGTACCCCGCTTCCGCTGGGGAAGGGAATGGGCACTGGGGCCCTGCCAATGTACGACAGGCAGAAGGCTGTAACAATGATACTGGGAACCCGACGAATCAGACGTCTGACGGGTCGCGCCGGCCCGGAGAAGCCATCACATGGATTGGTCTTGGGAACCGCCGCGGCTAGTTCGGCCAGGTAACCTAGTGAAGAAGGACCGCCCAGCCAACCGCCAATGCTGCTTATCACGAATAAGAACTGATCGCTGTGGCGATAGACCAGTAGATTCGCCAATCTCGCGAACGCTGGGCTGAGCGCGGAAACATGGTGGAATAGTGGGAGGGAAGAAATATCCAATAAAACGCTTCGACGAACCGGAACGGTGACACTCTCCGGCGAAGTTATTTTGTTACTTTCCGAAGTGGCTCTGTGCGCTCGTACGGCAATGCGGGGGCCCTTCATTGCGCGAAAGGAGTTTACTTCACCCGATCGCAGACGGCGCGATAGGCGGTGCCAGCAGAACAATAGGTATGGCAGTATAAGCGGAGTGATCGCATGCGGTTTTACCAACGTGACGTAGAGGCGCAGATAGTACACAGACAGTATTACGACTAACTGCCCCACGAGGGAACCGCTCGCGACGGATCCGCCGCTAATCTCCATATCTGAGATGGGCGCCACTCCCGTAAGTAGCGCATGGTAAAGGCCCGTGGGTAATGTTGCTGCGAATCCGCAATACAATCCAAACGGGATCAGTGGACCCGATGCGTTTGCTGTCCTGAGCATTGGGGCCCGTGAAACGCATAGAAGTGAGGCCCATTTCTGCATGATGGAATTGCTTTCCCGAGGGAGGGGATAAGTGGGGTATGGTAGGTAAACCCTCGCGCGAGACCACCAACAAGGAATCTTCGCATGGAATTCCTTACTTACTGGTCAACCCGCGTTCGTACCTCGATGAGGACGGAACCTGGGGTATTGCAGCGCAGTGGCAATAAAGCTTATCCGTCTTTATAGCCAAACCAACTTCCATCCACTCGCCTGCCGGGCGTACGTAATAAAAGCCCCGGCCCGGCGTCAGCCCCAACGAAAATGTGCCGTTACGCGCCCACCGGCCTTCCCAGCACAGGCAGCAGTTGCAGTGTGGGGTCGTTGTCCCTACTAACCATATCGGTCCAACCGGGATCCCCCATATCGCTGCGGCGCAACGACCGAGTCACTGATTGCAGGACGTCCCTCGCATTGGCGAATCCGTGTATTTGAGCGGAAGTAAATTCCACTGACCACTTGGTATCGATACCTCTAGCCTCCGAGGGATTAGCATTAGCCATTCCGGTAACGGCTGGGTCGGGTTGTGACTCACGCATACGTTGTATTTGATCATAATTATCCGGTTTCTCCACGATTCGCGGCACAGGTATGCGCATGTCCCTAGAGGCCTCTCGTAAGGGTGCTGGTTCGGCGGCTTGATACCGTTTATCCATGTATGGGGTACCGATTTCATAAACGATCGTTCCACATCCTATGAGGAATCGTGCTGGAGATGCTTCTGAAGGATTGTCCCCCATGGAAAATACAGATTTCCCGCGGACTGATTTAAGGTAATCCTTCAAGCCCTCCCACACCTTACTCTCCCTTTCCCGTAAACCTATGGGTCGGATGCCAAATACGGGGCAAATCTTTTCGATCCGAGCGCGCGTACCGTCAGGGCCTATGGGGAAGGGTGCTCCGACCGATCTACATTTCCGGCGCCGCATTGGAGTTGTCGCTGTACGACTCGGGAATGGGTTGACACCGCAGACATGAACCCCAGCACCCAGGGGCGGAAGATCCGTGTACCTCTGGGCGGGTAGCCAGCCCGAGACCTGGACAGAGTGGCGTTTCAGTTCTAGACTAGGTTGGGAAGCAACCATGGAGGGTAATGACCCGAAGAGAACCAAGGGGGGATTCGTTTCCCCGGGCACCACTTTCGGGGGTTCGCTCGGCGGCCCAACGCGTGCAGGGTCTCGTCCTTCACCGGCGGCAACTGAATGTTCCGCGCAACGGTGCGCCATGGCGGCGAGCACAGTATCTTCCCCCTGCGTGGAGGCGTAGTCCGATCCATTTGCCCTTGCTACCACGGTGGGTACCCCGACCTCGGCTTCCATTCGTGGTGCCGTGCCCTCCGGATCCATCTTTACTATTTCCGTGGTGCAGGTACCGATCCGTATGATCACACTGGGGTCTCTATCCCCTACTACCTGGGGGCAAAGTCTCTTTGACTCTCCATAATCATTCGGCTGAGCTGGAGTATCTCCTTCCTCTGGTTCCGCCATGGCGTAACGGGGTTCCGCGAAAACCATGACCCCAAGGGCGTTCTGCGGGGGATAACCACACGTCTTTGTACCGACCACCGGAGGGAAACTATCTTCAATTTTTTGGTAAGGCCGGGCTACACAGCTAATGGGGCGGAAAGTATGATAGTTACCCGTTTCACGTTCGAAAGTTATGGTTTCGAATCTTTTCATCGACATGTGATTCTCCTGATTCATGGGCTGAACGAATAATATGCTTCTCGAATCATTGTCACGGAGTTAAGCGGATCCTCCTGCTCGTTCTCCCCCATATCGTTTCCGACAGGATTGGAGTGGAAATCGGAAGGTAAACTAAATGATTCTCGGTCGGAAACTTCCTTCGGTACGATCCCCTCCGGTCGGGACAAGGGTTGATCTGCTACATCAGGGTGGAAATCACGAACGTAATTGGGATGGGGCTGAGATTCAACCATTTCGGATAATGTTTTACCCTTCACTCTGGGAACCCGAATGTGCTCGACGAGGGGTGGCACTTCCAATACGGGCATCGGACGGGCCTCCACATAATTATCGGTGAGGTCCCTTCCCAGAGTGCGATTCCCAACGGGTCCAGCCAGGCGAGGTGGGTGCGTTCGAGCTTTCTCCCTTACGGATGCGGCAGTACGATTCGTCGCAAATAATGCGTCGAATCCGTTATCTGTGATTGTAATGCAGTGATCCGCGTAGTTCAGGGGGGAGGCGAAACCCCCACAGACCACATCACCCGGGACATCGAGTGGAATTGTATCATACTCATGAGAAGCATTTGGCTCTTTCGGCAGTTTCACGGTCTCTCCTACCACGTACCCCCCGCGTCCGGCTCCCGCGGGCGGTCCTCCGGCTTCCACACAATCGACCCCTCCGTGGCCCCTGTAAATTACGTCTTCGGGCCAAACATCCTCATAATGATAATCCTTGGATTGCGAAGTATCTATAGTCGTGGGTATCGGGGATCCCGTAAGGGTAGGAGTGCTGTCATGCTTGGGGTCACGCCCAATCTGTGGAACTCGTTTGCCACGTCTCGCCAAGGCGATTGAAGTATTACAACTTGTGGTTGATTTACCAGTTCCGCCCTTACCGTAGGCTGCCGTTCTCGTACTAGGATCATCCTATTGTTCGTGGGACTCTCGAATCATTATCTCCCGGTCGATCGGCTTAATCCCACTATTCGCGTCGTGCGGCGCCTCCGCATCATATTCATTCATAGATAATGATAACGTGCCGCTATCACTAGTGACTTAGGATGTGCATCCTTTATTTCTACCTACTGGGTGGGTGTGCCTTCGCGATCCGCCCGCCTTGCGCGGTCGGGTGCAGACGGCGCGACCAACCATGGGGTGGGAGAGGCCCGGCGGCGTGGCGGGTACCAGGGGCAGCGCGCCGAGGGAGAAAGGGGGCCGCACCGCGGTGATCCGCATTGCCGCCGGTGTACAAGTGGTTGTACGCCCTCGCTCTACCCTTGGAACGAGTTACTTCGATCGATTTAATATGCATTATTGCAGACCGGCGCGGGGCACGCAAAGACTTCGTGTGCACCTGCCCCAAAGCTTTGTGGCTGGCCAACCGTGCCGCCACGCGGGGCGGCGCGAGGATGATGTTACCAGCGTAGTAATACTATTTATTTTTCTTACCCCGCTCCCGCGTGTGGCGCGTCGCGATGGAAAAGCATCGTTTGCCCGCAATATGCTACGACGCTGTCGGCGCTGTGGCCCGGTGAGCATTCGGCCGTGTTGTTCGGTTTTGCGAGTGGCGCGCCTGGCCAGCATGTGCTAGCGGTTGGTAGACTAGTTCATGGTTCCTGGACGGAGCCTACTATTTTCTTCCCCTATTGCGTGGGGCCACGGACCGTGCTATAATATATTAGATAGCAGCCGGTGGTTACCGCCAGCTTTGGGTTGGGCTTTTCTACCCCCGCGACCGTCTGCTCCAGCCCCGCCGGGGGGCTGCTCTGGCACACTGGAATAGCGGGAGGCTTTTTTGATTGTCGGGGTGCTCCCCTGGGGCGGGCGGTGCGAGGAATAAAGGCTTCGGGGGGCGAGAGCTCGAAACGTGCCGTGAGGCCCGCGCGCTGATGAAAAGGCGTTCGCCCCTATGCAGTCGGCCGCGCCGGGATAGCTCAGTTGGTAGAGCGGAGGATTGAAAATCCTTGTGTCACCAGTTCGAGTCTGGTTCCTGGCGTCGCGCATGGCCGCGCCGCCCCGCGGTCGCCGGCAAGTAACACGTGGGGGCATTAAAAAGCGCAATCACTTGGGGCAAGCCGAGCCTTACAGGAATCTTATACTGGCCCATGGCTCAACCGGCGCGGGAAACTTCTTCGTAAAGGCAGTGCCCGCCGTCGACGGAACATTCCTTCATGTTCCGTGCTCCGCCCCTCCGTATTTTGTGTGTTTTTTGTTGGGGGGGGGGCTGGTACCCACCTATAGCCACGGTGCATAGCGACGGCAAGCAATAAGTAGTGGTTAGAACCTTATCATGGGCTACCACTACCGCCGGCGGAGCGCGGTGACCCCCTCCCGCCGGCGGGTCGAAGACAATCCTGCAGCTCGTGAGAATCAGGCACGATGTGATCTTTGCGTGGAGGCCAACCGACCCAGGTGTCGGGCAGCAATATGCGTTTCATACGCGGGTGATTTTCGTGAATAATACCCGGCATGTCGTAGGACTCCCGTTCCTGGAAATCCGAACTCTTCCAAATCCAGTAGACGGACGGGGTTGCGGGATCCTTCTTCGAAGTGTACACTTTTACGCACGATTCCTCCAATTGATCCGTGTCGTCCCGTACCCCCGTAATATAGTAAACGCTAGCCAAAAGTCCGCCCGGGGCCACGTCGTGAGCGAACTGGGCGCGCAAGTGATCGAAACCGTAGACGTATGAAGCGACAGCTACGGAGGGCCGATCCCCATATTGGATTTGTATGGTCTCGATACCTTGGTGGTCAAACCCCGGGGGCCTATGAGCCAACCTATGCTCGGCAAGCCAAGCGGACACTTGCCCCCGCACTGGGCTTGCCGGAGTTGCGGGAAGATCCAACGTATTCTAGTTCCATTGATGAGACTCCCAAAACCTCTACGTTATGTTTCGCTACCGCCGCGCATCATGATGAAAAGTCCCCCCTCATCCGGCGGCGGATTCCGTGCGTGGCATATCGGGGGGGGGGGGGGGCTGTTAATGCGCTCCTCTTCACCCCGGCCGGTTCCGGGTGCTCCCGTTGGTGCGGGTCGCACTTATTTGTAAGTGATTGCCGCCTGGCGGCCGGGTTCCGACCGGGGGGCTAATAAGTGTTCGCCGTTCGGCCCATCTTCCGGGGGTGGGTATCGGGTGCGGCCCTGGACAATCGGTGGCTCGGAGTGAAGAACCTATCTCCCTTCCGAAGCTCCCTCCTATGGTCATATGTATCCCGGGACACCCTCCTGCGCGGCTTTATTATAGCATCTATAAGGGCTTCCGGTGCCGGCGGGCGGCCCGGCGGATGAGTATCTACGGGAATTAATTTGTCCACTCCGCGGACGGTGCTGTAGGAATCTGTACTGGACGTGCCTCCCGTGACAGTGCATGCTCCCGTAGCAATCACGTACTTTGGCTCAGGCATTTGTTCATACGATCTTACTAGGGACGGGGCCATTTTCATGGTCACGGTGCCGGCCGTTGTAGCGAGGTCGGCTTGTCTGGGGCTGGATCTTGGTACTAGGCCGTAACGGTCGGAGTCGGACCGTGAACCAATTAGCGAGGCATATTCAATGAAACAACGACTGGTGCCATGGAGGAGTGGCCATGGACTGGGGAGCCTAGCCCAATTCGTAAAATCATTCGGAGTAGTCAGTACGACCGACTCCGGAGTTGACCGAGCCTCGGGCACCCCCAGTGGATTTACCGCTGGATCCGAATAATGCTCGTTCCCACCAATAATGTAACCGCGCACGAAGTATTCGTAGTTTGAGACCATTCCAATGCTCCCTTACGCCATGCGTGGACCGGACCGACGATCGGAATAGTGACGGAAATGAAAGCCTCGGTGGAAGCATATATCCCTGGTCCGCGGAAGCTTGTGGCCCATGGGTAAGGAAAGACCGTTTCAACGTCAAAAATGACAAAGATCGGAGCAAACATATAATAACGAATCTGGGATCGAGCCCGAGCATCTGCCATGGGTTCCATACCCGATTCGTAACCGAGAAACTTTTCGGGGCCTCCACCAACAGGTGCCGCGGCGCCAGGTAGCGGGTAAGCTGCTGGGGGAACAATGCCAGCTACTAGTGAGAATAGCGGAGAGGGATTATATTCGAGGATCGATAACGTGGATATGCCCCTGCCGAGCTGCCAGATACATATGAAATATAAGTGTATACCGCGGGCTTCCGCCGCACCTCCGCAGGGGTCCACCCGTACCCTATCTGGGTCTACCCGCATCTATACCCGCGGGTACCCTTATTCGGTTTGACCTCCCGCTCCTACTATTACATATGCACCCGGCAGCTGGCGCGGGACTTATTATCGTTCCCCTGCAATGCGGATAATTACAACATTGTTGTATTCCTTATGAATACCCGCTGCTCCTGATTAAGCAACCGTGCCGGACCAACAAATAAGTATCCTTCTGCCGAGCACCTGTGGGGGAAGGAAGATGGACTCGCGCGGGGTGCTGTCACTCGAAGGCAATCTGCGAGGGGTAGTCCCGGCTGGCCAAAGTGGTAAGGCGCACGCTTGGCTAGGGACAAATCTTTCGACTTTAGACCTCATTAGCGAATGCCAGTGGCACGGATTAGTTCGTTTTGCTCCTCCCCTAGGTTGTCGCGTTTGGCCCTACCCGGCGGGGAATGGTGGCCGGCCCAACACCCGTGTTTAATCGGGCTTCCCCAGGCGGCCCCCAAGCAAGAATGCGCGGCAGGGTCGCGGAATTCGTCCCCCACTAAGGTCCTGCGTGTCCCAAGTACCCTACGTGTCGAGTCAGGCGACCCAAAAGGGGATCGGAAGTGTAGCGGTCGAGTAGTTCGCGCCACGGCCGCCACAGGTTTTCTTTTTAGGCCTTGCGGTATATACTCGACTCACCCGCAGGGGGGGGGAATGCCCAAACGGGGCGGGAGATTGATCCTCCCCCGTGAAAGGCCCCTTCTGCCAGTAAGGAAATAGAACGCGCTCGGGGGCCGTCCTCGCCCCCCCCTACCCCTACCCCCCGAAGCCCCCCCTACCCCTCCCTATCCCCCTCCCGAGCGCGTACTTTCTTTTCGTCGTCATGTGAAGCCGCCATTCGTACGTATTGGCTAGATCCCTGGGGGAACCCGCGTGTGCACCCGCCGCGGCGCGAGTGCGCGACTCAGAGTAAGCACCAAAGGATTTGCCTCGGGGGTCTCCGCATACGCCATGGCTACTACTCTCGGAGTTACCCCGCCGGGTGCGATGGTCTCCCCATTTGGGAACGGTTGCAATATTCGGTTAATGGCCTACTCGACACGTAGTTAAGGGCCCGGCTTCCACGCGTGGGCGGCGAGAGCCCCCCCCTTGGCGTGGCCGGATCCAGCAGCAATAGTGCGGATGAACCGCCTAGTCGGACTATCCCTATCTCCACGTCTCCAGCGGGTCCGGTAAGAAATATCTAACGCAGGGTAGCCGGAAAATGGATTGGGTGACCCTTCCCCGATCGAATTGGATACCCTACCTAGTAGCGGCGACCGCGTCTAATCTGGCTTTAGCTCTTCGAAATGCTGAAGCGGCTCCGATTGTTTGTTTCCCTCCCCTGGCCCGGGCCAGCTCATCCCGAGCGGCTGTATGGTCCTCCTTAGCCTGCTGGGGCTCAGTATCTGCCGCTTCATCCGCCTCGTCCGCCGGTACGGTAACTCCCCGATTCTCATCAACCACGGCGAAACCGCCCATCAGTGCCAGAACAGACCATTGCCGCTCGACACGTATCTTCAATACCCCGATGTCCAGGGCTGTGGGGGGCGGAGCGTGATCAGGTAATATGCCGATCTGACCACTAATGGTAGCCGGAATAACCTCTTGAACTTCCGGGTCCCGAACAACCAGGTTAGGGGTCATTATGCGCGGGTTTAAAGTCGTTTCTTCGTATCTCCGTTCGTGAGATTGCCTCAGCCTTGGCGGTCGCTTCGTCAGTATTACCTACCGGGTAGGGAGATTGCTCGGGAAGACTATCCAACTCTCCAGGAAGGATCATTCGAGAACCCTTTATAGTCTCCGCGGGAGCAACGTATTTCCCGGGGGAACCGGTAGGAACCTCCGCTACAAAGGAAGGTTGCGATGAAGAGCGTTCTATCTTTCGCGCCCTTGCCACGGGCAAGCGGTCTTCCTCTGACGATTCGTCGGGTCCTGGAATAGCTATAATGTCTTGGAGCTCCTTGTATCGTTGCGGAGTCTGCTTCACCCCCTGCGCAGTCCTGTAGTGCTGTTCGCCCACAATCCAGGGCTGAAGCATTGTGGAAGTGGAATCCAAGGGGTCTACCGCTGGATAAATACCCTTGGCGGCTAGCGCCCTGGAAAGCACGGTGGTCGCGTCTGAATGCGCAAATGTTGTGGCAGGAGCCGGGTCGGTCAGATCATCCGCGGGTACATAGACCGCCTGAATGGAGGTTATGGACCCCTCTCTCGTAGGAGTAATTCTTTCTTGCGAAGAACCCATTTCCGTGCCAAGCGTGGGCTGGTAGCCCACGGCGGAAGGCATTCTACCCAATAGAGCGGAAACCTCGGATCCTGCCTGGACAAACCGGAGGATATTGTCGATGGATGGGGGTACATCTTGCTTGTTGTAATCCCTAGAGTATTCGGCCATGGTTGAGGCAGTTGAGCCAACTCTCGTCCGAGCTCCCGGTGGTTCATTCGTCTGGCCATGGACCGAGGCCACTTTCGGTTCAGAAATGTTCTGTTCGTCAATAACCTTCGGCCCTTTCATCTCCATGTAAAGGTCGTTCCCCTCGCGGGTGCGCTCCCCCACTCCGCCAAAGACGGATACGCCGCCGTGGGCCTTGGCAATATTGTTGGTCGATTCCGTGATTGGTACTGTTTTTCCCACCCCCGCTCCCCCGAACGACCCAATCTTTCCTCCACGGCGGTGAGGGGCCGAAGGGTCTACTACTTTGATTCCCGTCTCGGAGATGGATAGTTTGGTGTCCAACTGCGTGAAGGCCGGAGCAGCCCTGTGAATGGGGGACGTTGTGCCGGCACCACCCACGGGGCCTAAATCATCGACGGGTTCTCCCGGAACATTGGAAGTTCGTCCCAGGGTAGCTTCACCGACGGGCACACTAAGGGGGGCCCCTGTGTCAATAACCTCCATCCCCCTCGTTGGGCCATCCGTCGCGCTCGTAGCTACGGCTCTAACCTCATCATTACCCAGCAATTGCTGTACCTCACGAGTTATTTTAATTTCCTGGCCAGCCGGGTTTCGGCCCTCCACTATGGGGGAATTGTAGATACTGGGCATATCGCCGGGGCTGGGAGACACATCCGGGACTGGACCGATAATCTGGGTGATACGTCCCACCCGACGACCGGCAACAACCCCCAAAGCAAAAGTAGTATCTATTTCCGTGAGATTCCAGTAGTACTGGATTCTCCGCCGATTGTACTAAGAAAGAGTCTTTGGTACCGGATCGTTTGATGAAGTGGCATCCAAGTTTACTTAGACTATTTCATCGCCCGCCATGGATCAACGGTTAGTCCGCCAAGGCCGCGCCCGCCTTTCGTAACCCCCCCCTCCACTGGAGGGAACGTTATTTCGGATGTGGAGGTCCGCATTATTCTCTGGGCTTTCCCACGACGAAAAAGGGACTCACCCTGTTCTGCTCGATTGCGTGTCCCCTCTCCCCCCACCGGCGGGAAGCTCCCCGCGCTGTACCCTCTCAGCGTCCACGATCCCCCACTTTTACTTACATCTGACTCATCCTGCCCCACTCATCAAACAACTAGTGTAGCACCTCACGAGTTCTGGGTCAATGCCAATGCGCGAAGGGTTAGCGGTAGGGCCGGAGGAGGGGCGATACTAGCGGCGGGGCTACGCCGCGCGAACTAGCCACCTCCATATGCGGCCGAGATCACTCCTTTCCCCTCGTCGGGAGCGCGGTCGGAGGCGCACGCTGTTACCCGCCCGAGAGTGATTGTCTTCTGTTGGTAACCTCCACAACGGGGAGGCGCAGGCCCACGAGCAGGCAGGTTGCACGACGTCCCGGAAGCGCTATACAATACAATGGTAGTGCTTTCGCCTGTGGCCACCGACTAGAAACCGTCTTGCCCGGCCCTTTGGGCTGCCTCCCCACAAACACAAGCGCGAGCACCCTCCCCAGTGGTCGCGAGCGACCGTTATCATCCGACCGAATTATTTGATAACGTTCGACCGACCAGCATGTCGAGCAGACCCCACCATCCGGGCGAATTTCACTGATTGAATCTGGGGGAGGAACCCACGCCACCGCAAACGGAAACCAAAGCAAGTGTTGGATCCAGGGCCGGCGTTAAAGATTACAGATTAACCTACTACACCCCCGAGTACAAGACCAAGGATACCGATATTTTGGCGGCATTCCGAATGACCCCGCAACCCGGCGTTCCCGCCGAGGAAGCTGGAGCCGCGGTAGCCGCGGAGTCCTCCACCGGCACATGGACCACAGTCTGGACCGACGGGCTTACCAATCTTGATCGTTACAAGGGTCGGTGCTATGACATCGAACCCGTGGCTGGGGAAAAGGACCAATATATAGCCTACGTGGCTTATCCTCTGGATCTTTTCGAGGAAGGTTCTGTCACCAATATGTTTACCTCCATCGTGGGTAACGTCTTCGGGTTCAAGGCCTTACGGGCCTTGCGTTTGGAGGATCTGCGAATTCCTCCTGCTTATTCCAAGACCTTTCAGGGTCCGCCCCACGGGATCCAGGTCGAGAGAGATAAATTGAACAAATATGGTCGCCCCCTTTTGGGATGTACCATAAAACCCAAGTTGGGTCTATCCGCCAAGAACTATGGTAGAGCGGTCTACGAATGCCTTCGCGGCGGACTCGATTTCACCAAGGATGACGAGAACGTCAATTCGCAGCCATTCATGCGTTGGCGAGATCGTTTCGTTTTCGTAGCGGAAGCTCTTTATAAGGCTCAAGCCGAAACCGGTGAGATTAAGGGCCATTACCTAAATGCTACCGCGGGCAACTGCGATGAGATGATGAAAAGGGCAGCGTTTGCTAGAGAGTTGGGAGTGCCCATCGTCATGCATGACTATCTTACGGGAGGGTTTACCGCGAATACGACTCTGGCCTCCTACTGCCGGGACAATGGTCTATTACTACACATACATCGTGCGATGCATGCTGTTATTGACAGGCAAAGAAATCATGGTATCCATTTCCGCGTCCTGGCCAAAGCATTACGTATGTCTGGCGGAGACCACGTCCACGCCGGCACCGTGGTGGGTAAGCTCGAAGGGGAACGCCAAGTCACTCTAGGCTTCGTGGATTTGCTTCGTGATGATTATATTGAAAAGGACCGGAGCCGCGGTGTTTATTTCACCCAGGACTGGGTATCCATGCCCGGTGTTCTACCTGTCGCTTCCGGAGGCATTCATGTTTGGCATATGCCCGCTCTTACCGAAATATTCGGGGATGATTCCGTACTCCAATTCGGAGGTGGAACTTTGGGTCACCCCTGGGGTAACGCACCGGGCGCAGTGGCCAATCGAGTCGCTTTGGAAGCTTGCGTGCAAGCCCGCAATGAGGGGCGTGACCTCGCCACTGAGGGTAACGAGGTTATTCGCGAAGCTTGCAAATGGAGTCCTGACCTGGCCGCCGCCTGCGAAGTATGGAAAGAAATTAAGTTTGAATTTGACACGGTTGACACCCTGTAAGTGTCGATTCCGCGGGCACACCAGTGTCTTCCTTACCGGTGGAACTTCCGTCCGAATGAACCATAAACGAGCCGCCGCAGCGAGTTGGCCCGGGGCCGGCAGGTAGTAAGCCCCCCTCTGCGCCCGGGACCACCTTATTGGGGGCGGCACGGATACCCCTTCCCCGGAAGGTCCGCAATTAACCGCGGCGCGGAGTCGGGGGTAGGAGCGCCGTATGGCGTTCGAACCCACCCGCGGGGTAGAGTAGAATCGTCTATTCGCAAAACGACAAGTATATGTACCGGCTGAAAGCTACTTCGGGCCTTCATCCATCTACTCGTTTCTGGCCGGATCCGGAGTCGGCTGACCCGCGCGCTTACTTGGGACTGGAGCTGGATAGGGATCAAATGAACCCGCCTCGTCGGTGGAGCGGAATTGTAGACCCGATTGTGTATAGGGCAATTAACGCGGCCATCCAAGTATTCGTTAGCGCAACCCATACTACTTTCCATTCGTATAAGGAAATGGAAAGTAACGTGCGGACATGGGGGCAGCCTTCTTGCCGGGACCCTTTTTTTAGAACATAAATGCAGACGCACAAACTTGCCGGTGGGACCGCGAGTCAACCGTTGCATCTAGCGCGGCGGGACGTTCTTTCATACTATGCACGACGTGCCTTATTATCGCGCGTAACCGCGTGCATCACCCACGGGTTGCCCGGGGCTAGCAACATTAAGGAGCAACGGGATAGCGCTCTAATCGTGTGCTCGGGCATGAGCAGGCTGGGGTGGAGTAGGCCGCGGCGGGGATAGCACGTCGCGCAATGCAAGAAGGGGAGGGAACTTTTTGGGTCCGGCGTGAGTGGCCAACTGGGGTCCCACCCATGCGCGGGTGGCGCGACGGGGCTGCGGAGTTCGGGCCGCCGAACAAAGGGGTGAAGTATCTCGCATGTACCAAAAAAGCCCGCGGGGGCACGTGTATTTGCGGTTAGGAGATCTCCTCTTATTGCGGGGCCCCGGGCACACCACATGTGCTGGCGGCGCCTACCGAGCTCGGCAGACGTTGTTGCATTACGAAACTAATTACCACCTGCGGACGGGGCGGATAGCACCCATCAAGGGGTAGGCCACAAATTCGCGTGGAATGATGGTCCTGATTCGGCCACTCCGCGAGACTTTTCGAAGGGTTGGGTTCAGTGTCCAATCGAACATTGCAGTCTGGCCCCTCGCGTGACGTGATAATTGCGCCGCTCGCGGAGAAATTCCCAGCTGCGCCCGAGGCCGGGGCACCACGTGAATGGCTACCCGATAGGTTTCAAACCCGTGCTGCTTTTTAGATTAGACGCCGTCCCAAACCATCAGTAACACGATCCATGGAAACTCGGTTCCCTCCAGCTAACGATCTATCAGTTGCGAGCGGCGAGCTGACCCGGCACTGTTGTTCGTAGCGCTTGCTCCACAGCGCCCTGTGGTTGATCGAGTTATCATTTTTCATACGGGAATGGGTTGTTGTGCTGGTACAATCCCATTGCGGTTTCGGATGGGTCCCACCCGGTATCGCAGTTTGACCCCACTTGGCCCGCGCGTTCCAGTGGCAGGATACGGCGTACAAGGATTCGCGATACTATATTGGTATGGGCGCGGGCAGCAAGTGAGTTATCACGCGAAGGAAGAATGGTCCGATGAAAGACTCCCTGCATGCCGCTGGATGAGTAGGGGGGGGGGGGCTCGGGGGGGCAGGAGCGGAATACGCTTGCTCCGCCCGGGGGGAGCCCCCGCTCGGTCAGCCTATCCGCCCCTGCACGCAACCCTGAAGACTGTATCACGCGAGGTGATTATCATACGACGGCTTCTGATTTACCCTCCGTATCGGTGCCCCCGGTGGGCCTTGTTTTCCCGGCAATCGCGATGGCCTTCTCGTTTGCGTATACGGAGAAGGGCGAAATTGCGTGATATCTTCCCGTACCACGTAGCTGCGCTGCCGCATCTCGGATCGACGACCTTTTCCCGGTTCTACCATACCAATTGATGCGCGTTGGCCCACCCTTCCTCAAGTGGCAAATGCGTGCGTCACGCTCCCTTTCGGTTGCTGGGCTTGCCCCCGACCATCTGGTCGGCGGACCAACCACTAGGTTGGGTAGAGATAGTCGTACACAAATTCTTGATCGTTCCCGCCCTACTAATAGTGGTAGTACCGGCTGGGGACTTCCGGGCGATTCCGCGGTGAGCCACTGACCTTATCGCTCACATCGAGTAAGCGAGATTGGTTCAAGGGGGACGAGTAGGCAGCAATCACACAAGTTGCCCGCGCTGCGCGTGGGCTCGTAAATCCTTGGTTACGCGCGGCGCCATCGCACTATCGGGGCTAGGGCCTGGAAACAAAAAGAAGCTATTGCTTGCACTTCGCTGTGCCGGGTTTCAGATCTCGCGGTACCCTTGCTGCACACTAGCAATCCGAAAAGCCCTGGGCTGAACCCAAAGGCAACTGGTGGGAGGTTGGGTTACTATTCCTTTCGGGATAGCCACCGTGCTGGTTTTGCGCCTGGGCGCGGGCCCTCTCCCCCAGTGGGAATTCCCGGCTATTTATAGTTTATAGTTTGAAGATAACCGCCTGTCCCCATTGCCGGTCGTCTAAACGATTTATCTTTGTTTGCCCCGGCACACGGGAGGTTGTAATGCCCCGCAGTTTGGTTCCGTTTTAAGGCTCACTCTTCCCACCCATGTGCGGCGCGGCAGGCGGCCCCCACTCGGAACACGGTGCGCGGCTGGCGCCCGCTGCGATGCCGGGCAAGGAATAAGGAGTACTTCGCCGACGATCCAGGAATAGTGGAGGGATCTATCACCATGTATCCGCCGCGCGGGAACGAATACTTTTGTATTGGGGCCAACAACAATATATATATATATATATATATACTGGTGAGCCATGTGGCTCCAGCTGATGCGACGACGGACGCTTACTAATTAGTTAGGGTAAGACCCAGGCAAAGGCCCAACAAAAGGAATATGGGTAGCACTCGCGGAACCGGAATCCTATTGGCGGGTGGTCCACGCCGGCGGTTCTCGAACATCCTCCCCCGGCCCCCCAGATATGGCTGGCCACCACACATATGCGGCGTACCCGCCCTCGGCCCCGCCGGTGCCCCCGTCTCCCTCGCGGTCAAAACGGATTGGTCGTTCATTCCTGGTATGATAAGTAGCTACGACCGGGGGATACGATCCAAGTGAAAGGAAATCCAATGATGCTTAAAAACTGTATCTGGAATGACTGGGAAGGTGGAGGCGGAACAGGGTTTTTCTTTACCCACGTACGGAAGGGCGGCTCGCAGGGAGTTCTTACGAGGGACCGGCTTCGGCGGGCAATTTCGTGTGGGTGCGCCGCGCCCCACGACATGAGAGCTGATCGCTCCTCCATAAACCCTGCTGGATCAATCCGGGGGAGTAGGAGTATACTCTTATCAACCGATCCCGCGCCAACCCCTATTGTATATGTATCGCGCCACCGCAAAGGCATAGTCCCCACGGGACTCGCGGAGCCGCAACGGAACAACCAAGGCACACATCCACCCCGCGAAAATGTTTGGAACAAATAATTGGACCACGCCGAAGAACAATAATGCCTGGGTCAAGTCGGTGACTCCGTCAATCCCGCTCCCGATCGTGGCGAGCGTACTAACAGCTTGGCCCTCTGCCCCGAAAACACATCCGATCTTTGCGCAGCAGGGTCATGAAAACCCTCGAGAGGCCACTGGGCGTACCGTATGCGCCAATCGTCATTTGGCAAAAAAACCTGTGGATACTGAGGTTCCGCAGTACGTACTTCCGGATACCGCACTCGAGGCTGTCGTTAGGATACCTTATGACACACAAATGAAGCAGGTATTGGCTAACGGTAAGAAAGGAGCTCCAAACGTGGGAGCCGTCCTAATTTTGCCGGAAGGACCTGAATTGGCCCCCCCTGATCGTATTACTCCCGAAATTAAGGATAGGGCGGGGAATCCTTTCTCCCAGGCCCATCGCCCCGATAAGCGGAATATTTCGGTGATAGGTCCCGTTCCTGGTGCGAAGCACAGTGAGATCGTGTTCCCCATCCCCTCGCCCGACCCAGCCACCGATAGAGGAGCTCATCCTTATAAATACCCCCCGTACCTGGGAGGCAATAGGGGGAGGGGGCAGATTTATCCCGACGGTAGGAAGAGCAACAACACTGTTTACAATGCCTCAGTCGCCGGCAGGGTAAGTAAGATCTTGCGCGGGGAGAGGGGTGGATATGATGTCACGATTGAGACACCGGATGGTCGTCCCGTGGTGGAGACTGTGCCCCCTGGGCCGGAGCTCATAGTCTCCGAAGGTGAATCGATTAAAGCCGACCAGCCATTGACGGATAATCCTAATGCTGGTGGTCTCGGGCAGGGAGACGCAGAAATAGTACCGCAAGATCCGTCACGCGTTCAAGGTCCCTTGCTATTTCTTGCATCGGTCATTTCGGCACAGATCTCTCCAGTACCTAAGAAGAAGCAGTCCGAAAAGGTCCAACTAGCCGAGATGAATCCCCAGATATTGGCCCGGAATGCCGGCGGACTGGAAGGCCGGCTGGGATTGTGAGTCGTCCGGGACCGTGTGCGTTTCGCGTGGGAATAAATTACCCCTTCCCCGCGCGGGGCGGCTTCACGCCGAAGGTTGGCCTACGGCTTAAAGCCAACAACCCATGGGTTGGCTAATTCCTTTGGAGCGCCCAGCACGCGTGCACCGGCTATACCTGTTGGTTCGGCTTGTACGACGTGAACTCCCCCACCCCGAGCGGTCACTGGTCCTACTGTAGTGTCATATTGTGGTAATGGTGGATCATGGGCCGAGGCAGTAGCGCCCATAAATAATTAAGGAAGGCACGGGCGCCGCCGTTCAATCCAAGGAGGATCGTCGTGGGATCTCGACCCGTGGAAAAACTCTGCGTTATACTAACCCCTGGAATACCCTCGGCCCCGTACGGAGGGCACACCCAATAATTCTGGGCCCACCCTGACGAGCCTTTGTTCCCTACTCCTCCCTTCCCAGGGGTGACGGGGGCGGCGCGCGGTTACCGGCCCAACATTTCCAGGCCGAGGCGAGACCACGCTTTTGGGGGTTGCGCGTGGATTCCGCAGCTGAATCAAGCGTTTGCTATGGTGTCGCTATCGCGCCCCGCCCGCCGCAGCGCTATTCGGCAACGGGCGCAGTGGATTCCTTATTAGTAACGGATGGCGGCGTACCCCACGTTTCACGTCTTTATCACCCGCTTCGTCTGGCACGGCCCCAGTTTGGCCCCGTCTCGGCGAGACCAACAAAACACAAATGGGGGATCTTCGGCGGCGCCGAGTTCCCCACGTGATGGCGGCGGGGAGCAACCCCCGCCGGGTACCGACAAAGCAACGCGGCGGGCGGGAGACCGGACCTTGCCTCGAGAGAACCCCGAACGTAGCGCACTCTGCGCGGCGGGCCCCCGGGGCCAGGTTTACTTTCCCTCCCGCCCCGGTCGGCCAGTCGTGGGGCTCACTGTGCCCCCGCGCGTACTTTGCGCCCGTTCTTGGCACCACGTGGGTCAATCGGGGTGGGTCAAATGACTCGTATTGCTCAAAGGGACGAACCTAACCCGGGGTACGGACCGTGGAAGGAGATACCCACTAAACCGATCGCAGGGATACCAACTAAAGTGCCTATTAGCCACAGAGGGATTCTTCCAGTGGTATTGGCCGTTTATCCTACCTCCCTTTACGTCTCGACGGGTGGTCGCAACGGGGCATGGACGGTCACGGGCGATCGAAATCCTCTTTCCGTACCAACCGAAGAGTCGTTCGTTTACTTGACTAGTTGAAGGAGTAATTGGGGAATGGAACGGCAGGTACAAAGATTAGTAAGAGCCCCCGGTAGAGGCTTGTGCGGTTCAGTTCCACACTCTGTTCGTTCGGATTCCGTTGTGTCGTAGCTTCGCGCTCCGGGTGGTGTAGTATTCACCGCTGTATGGATTGCATCGCTGGTGTCGGTCCCAGGAAAAAGACCGTGGGTACGGCTAGTCCATGAATGGCCAGCCATCTAACCGTGGGGATCGGGTAAGTTCTATCTATAGTCGTTTTACCCCCCGTGAAGGTCTAGTGAATTCAGCGACTTGCTCCGACGAATCGGAACGGCCCGTTATTAAAGGAATGTCCCGCCGGCCCTCCGTGAAATACTCATTGGGTCGGGGACTCCCGGACACGTCGTGGGCCAAGCCCGTACTGACAAATAACCGGCCCGCAATGAACAAGGAAGGTATGGTGATGCTATGGATCACCCAGTATCGAATACTGGTGGTAGTGTCGGCGGAAGGGCGTTCTCCCGTGCTCCCAGACATGGTTTTAGCTCCGTGTTACACTATATCCCCGTGGGCGGCGAGGTTTCCCACCACCGCGGAACGGCGGAATCCGGTATAATTCAATCGAATTCCCTCGAAACCTTGATCGATTGTTAATAACCCTGCGCCGTCGAGGGTACCCCCTGGTGGGGCACGCTAGACCAGTATAGCCAGCGCCTATCCGACGTAGCAAGGCGACTCCGGAATGGTTGGACCGGGAAAANNGGGGGGGGGGGGGGKKGGACCAATAGAATCGAGCTGCGCCGCTACCCGCCCTCGGCGTCATGCCTCCGCGCGCCGCGCAGCGGCAATAAAGGAGTGGCTGGTGCCCATGCACATGGAGGAATGTGGCGAGAAGCTTGCCGCGGCGCAGGCACGATGTACGTAGGCGGGCGAACTCCCGTTAATTCATAAAAAGTCTTTCAAAGTGATGCCACGGTGCCCACGAGTGGGATGGCATTCCGCCGGCCGAGGGGAAGGACCCGTAGCTCGCTCATCGGCGCCACGCGCGGGAAGGGATATTTAACATTTCCATCCAGCGGGTCGCGGAAACTGCCGATCCCCGCGCGGAAGGCCAAGCTGGGTTTACCCAGCTGGACCGGGAGGCCACATTATGCCGCCATTCGCGTAAGTTCACTCGTCACTCGCGTCGTGGTCGTCGGCGGGGTACATTTGCGCCGCCGCGCATGGCCACATTCTTATATTACTACGGGGCTGGCGCCAGGCCGCGCCGTTTGCCACGGGCCCGCGCGCGCCATGCATATAGCCGTAACCAAGCAATAAAAAGACGGATCGGTGCGCCCTACTAGTTCTTAATATTCGTGCTATCATTGGTGGGGCCCGGCCGAGGTTGATGCAGGATCCATGGGCCCATCAGTCGTTCCGCCAAGAAGGGCGCGGCCCCCGTGGATCCCCGCCGCCTCCCGATACGTGATCAATGGCGGGCTCTGCGCAACCGAGCCCTTTTTGTGCTCCGCGGAGAACCAATGAAGTAGTAGATGCATGCGGTTCCGCCTCAAAGGCGCCTGGGACCGGCCACGGGATCCAGAGGCGGTGACCTGCTCAGGCGCTGCTGCCCTGCCCCGGCCAGCCCTAGCACTTCGGGGAAAGTTTATCTAGGTAATCGTTCCGCCTAGGTGTATACTGAACCCGTTACCGCTGGGAGTTCTCGTTACCGTACCACGTCCACCATATTGAATTACCTGGGATTTCCATCGGCCGCATCAACTTCAGCCCTAGCTCCTTCTACTGGCCCCAGCAAGACAAGGATTATTCAGGACCAAAAAGCAATAAGCAATATTAGACGGATATCCTCCTCCGCGGGTCGTTCGCCCGGCAGCAAAAGGCGGGGCGGCGGGATATCGCCGCGGCGGCGACCCGAGGGGTTTCCCGGTAACCCTTTGGCGAGCTACTCTATCTATATGGGTATGGTCATTGGTATTCGGAGCATAATTGGGTACTACCTAGGTTAGACATTATCCTCGCTGGCCCCTGGGGGGAGAAACGGTTGAAGCCCCACCACCCGGAACCGTACCGGGTTCGACCCCAATAACTCCGGCTGGGCCCCTCGTGACTGCGTACCCGCAATACCGTCGCGGCGATCGACGATCGGATCAATGAGATACTCAATGAATGCATTTCAGCGCACTGCACCTGTGGGTAGTAGGTGTGTACGGTATAAACCTCCGCGGTCAGGTCAGGACGGCGCAGAGGAACAAATGGCTCGAACGGGGCGGGGACGGAACAACTGGTTGCTCGCGGTGGACCAGACTCGGAGTAGTTCGGTAACCCGTTAGTTAGTAGGCGTAATCGCGCTCTGTAGGATTCGAACCTACGACATCAGGTTTTGGAGACCTGCGTTCTACCGGACTGAACTAAGAGCGCTCCCCCCTCTATTTGCTTTGCCCGGCGCGCACACATCAGGGGTTCAGCGTCGCCAAGTAATTACCGCGCGTGAGAGCCCCTCCCCGGCTCCCGCCGGGCCAGTCTTTTTTAAATACTACGCATTGCGGGCCCGCACTGCGGGCAGGAAGAGGGGTAACGGGACTCGAACCCAAACTCTGTACCCGCCGGAATGGACGCTTCACCCGGCTGCATCACGTACCTATTGATGTTTCAGTACCTCATCATATCTATTGTACCTTACTACAGCTGGCGCGCCAACCAAACGGGGAGGGCCGACCACTATATATCTGTTCCGCCCCGGTTGACCACGTGCACTGTGCGGCGCACCACCCTGCTTCTATTTGCGCGGGGGAACATCCTACCTTACCCCGCCGGGGATCCCTCGGGTCAAGCGGTTAGTCCGATCGCCGCCGGTTGGACACGCCCGCGTAGCGGCGGGGGCCCAATTGAGATATTCTGTCCTGCCCGCTCTCCCGCGTAACACTAGGTGTGGCGTCTGGCGGGTCGTATGGTAGGGGGATCTTCTCAGTAATTCCGAATTCGGGTAAACTATCTAGGATTCAGTCCAAGCCGGATAACCCCATTGGTCGGGCAGCAGGAAGGAGGGGAGGAACCCGCGACGCAAGATGTCAAAACATATCTACCCACGGCGCCTGTTCCAGCCACGTTGTGGTTCGGATCCCTAGCTGGTTCATCGATCGAGATTAATCGTTTCTTTCCGGACGCGCTAGTTTTCCCTTCCGCCCAGGGCTCCCTCCACCGGCGGGGCGGGGCACTCGGGCGGGCCACCCCGCTGCCATGCTTTAGTTATTCCGGCATGACCAAATTGAGTGAATCGGGGTCCCACCCACGCGGGGGGACCGAAGGGGCAGGCCCGGCAAATCTATCTATTCCGTTCAGTCAATCAAGGGGGGGGGGGGGCKSGGGGGGGGGTTCGCGTGAGTCATGGGCGGCGCGGAACAAAGAGGGGCCGAAGAGTCTATCTGACTGCCACACGTGGGTGTGGCGCCTAGCAGGACTGGTGGCACTAAGGGAGGAGATCATGTTGTGGGCAACAACGTGGCGCGAAGTAATAACCTTCTGTCACGCCATGCCCCCCCCCCCCCTAAGCCCCCCCCCCCGACTGGCGAATCGGGGTTTCAAAATACTTCGCCTTCGCCCGTTAAATTGATCGTGGCCAACTAGGAGTGGCCGGGTCCAGGAGGGTTACAAATGCTATTGCTCCGGCCGGCAGAGCGCGCTGAATTCGCCCAACGCAAATGCAAGTATCGTTATAAAATCATAGCCGGGTGCTTCCAGGCTCGGACGGATAAATTGCTAAAACTACAACTGCTCGCTCGGACGGAACCAAAAAGATAGCGGACTAGCCGTCACTAGCCCACCCCCATGGGGAAGCGAGGGAACAGAGGTTTTGGACCAAGCCCACGAGTAGAACCACGAACGTTTCCAAGTTACCTCGTAGACGTTTGCCACTGGTTGGACTAGGAGGAACTGTTGGTCATAAAAATTCGAGTTTACCTAGGAGATTTATAAGCAAGCGGGGGGGTATATTGTCCAAGCAAACGAACGGATCGACCTCGAAGCAACAGCGTTTCATGACTAATGCTGTCAAGCGGGCTCGCGCACTGGCTCCGTTACCCACAGTTAATAACGAGACCCGATTGATCGACCCTACGCAGCAAAAGCGCCCTTGATGATCGGCCGTCGTTGGCCGCCGCTATGCTTTATGGAAGCGAATTTATTATGGTGTGTCGCAACAACCTCCATGATGGTTGGGTTGGTTCGCCGCCATCTTACATCTTATCACTAGTGGCGTTCGCCAGGGCGAGTCCCCGCCGGGGGGCCGGCCCGAGAGGAACGGCCTTTCGCTCCTCACTCCCGCCCAGGAGCGTGGTGAAGCTACCGGCAGTACTTAGTACTGCGATCTGCGAGAGGATCTTACGATTCAGCAGAACTTGGTTATCGGACAAGCGCCGAATCAATTCGGCGTAGGAGACTCCTGCGCGGCGGGCCGCCGCGTTGATACGAGTGATCCATAGTCGCCGAAAATCTCCCTTACGCTTGTACCTGTCTCGCCTGGAGGAATCCAGAGCCCTGACCATCTGCTGATTACTAGCCCGAGCGATCCTCGAATGAGCTCCCCGGAATCCTGACGCTAGTTTAGCTATACCTTTGCGATATCTCCGAGCTACATAGCCTCGTTTGGCTCTGGTCATTGTTGATCACCCCAAGAAAAAAGCTCTAACTGCCTACCGGATACCGGGGCAAGTCATGGTAGGATTCTCGTGTATTCTCTGTTACATATATATACATCCCGGTCGGGAAGTGCTGGAATGTAAGACGCCCCCTCATAGTAAGTGGAGTGCCCGGATGAGTCGGACTGCTGGAATAACGTGGATATTCGCGGGAAAGCAGGTGGGTCACTATACTGTCCCCCGGACCCAATTTAGGAATCCCTCGAACGCAGGAGTGACCCAATCCCATCCTTACCACGTACGTATGAGGTGCCAACCAAAAAGGTAAGGTCCCATGCGTGCTCCCGTGAGGGCGGCGAGATCTAATTCCCCGGGTGCTTTAGCTCGGAGTTAGCTCGGAGGAAGAGGGGACCTAAGGGCGGGCTCCCGCCGCGTAGTCCGCCGCCGCGGCGCACCAGTCAATGTATCTCGCGCCTGCCGTCCACCCACCAAAAGAGTGGCCGTGCCCTCTGAGGCGCTGTGGGCGCGGAGTTCGCCGGCCGTCCGCCCCATCGGTGCGGGGAACGGCAGGTCCATACGTTGCCTAGAATCCAATTACTTGGTTACTCATTACTATTATTATGCGGGGCCCGCATGATCCGAGACTACGATATCAATAATGCCATAAACCCTTGCCTCTACCGCGGACATAAAAACATCTCTTTCCATATCCTCGGAAACCGCCCACAGGGGTTTCCCCGTCCTCTGCGCGTAAATTTTTGTAATGCAGTCGCGAAGTTTCAAGATCTCTTCTGCCTCCATGAGGCAGTCTCCCGCTTGTCCTTCGTAGAAAGAACTAGCAGGCTGATGGATCATAACCCTGGAGTGGGGTAACGCTATACGTTCGGCAATTTCCCCGCCAGTCGGTACAAATGACCCCATGGAAGCGGCCAATCCTACGCAGATGGTATGCACATCCGGTACCACGAATTGCATAACATCGTAAACGGATATTCCTGCTAATACAGCCCCGCCCGGGGAATTTATATATAAATAAATATCCTGGCTTCTATTTTCACCATTCGGGTACATCATAATGCAAATAAGTTGATTGGCGATCTCATCGTCCATTTGCTGGCCCAGGAATGAAAGCCTTTCCCGGTAGAGTCGGTTATATATGTCGATCCAAGTCATATCTTCCTCCCCGGCGAGCCGGTAGGATACCTTCGGAACACCAATTGGCATTTGTCTCACGGAACCCAGCATTACTCCTTCCTGGGCCGAAGGCGCGCCGTTGCTCCGCCCGTGCCAAAACCCCGCCGCGACAGATCGTTTTGGATCCGAAGCAAGAACAGTATGATGCCGCGCTATCGAGCTGAATCGGGGGTTGGATGGTCGGAGCGGGCGGGGTGACCTTCCTTACTGCTGGTCAATGCCGGCCGAGCGCGCACGGGCTATATGTGCGCGCACACAAGTTATAAATGGGCGGGATCTGTGCACCAGTCGGCGCGGCAACCCACCAATGGATGATGGCGTCTTTTTTAGGAGCCATCGCGCCCGGGCTAGTGGGTCAGGGAGAGCGGATCTGGCAGGCGAGTGGGGGTACCTGCTTCCCCGGACCACTACTTCAGCTCTGAGCATACACCCGGGTAGTTATTTATCACGTTAACACAGTACACGAAAGCATTTATGATGGCAGCCCCCTACCCCCCCCGMGCCCCCCCCCCCCCTAAGCCCCCCTACCCCCCCGAAGCCCCCCCGCATTATAACCACACGGCGCGGCATGCGGGAGGGCCACTTGCTCCTCCCGCTCTGGGTAACGCGTTTGTCATCGTCATAATGATCCTTACCGAGAGGCTATTATCCCATTCATCCCGCCCCTGCTCGCTCCCGGCGTGTCGGTACCGGCATCCCCGTTGCTACGCCGGATAAAAGGGTGCTAAACTGTCTGTGCCAACCCCCCGGGAGAATAGTCGGTTCGTCCGGCACGATGGGGGGATGGGTATCTAACAAACCACGACGGGACGCCGGAACCTGGCGGCTTGGTACGTACATAAATGATTGGTAGAGCTGCAGCATAGTTCCCAACTCAATGCGAGAAAGTCACGTAGTGTCCACCTCCCCCCCGAGAAAGGGGCACATGCATGGGTCTGCCTTGGTACCGCGTCCATACTGTCGTCCTGAATGATCCTGGCCGTTTGCTTTCCGTGCACCTAATGCATACGGCGCTAGTTCCCGGTTGGGCAGGTTCGATGGCCCTGTACGAACTAGCGGTTTATGACCCGTCTGATCCTGCGCTTGACCCAATGTGGAGGCAAGGCATGTTCGTTATACCTCCCATGACCCGTCTGGGAATAACGAAATCATGGAGCGGTTGGAGTATCGCGGGGGAAACCGTCACTAACGCGGGTATCTGGAGCTACGAAGGTGTGGCTACCGCGCATATTGCTTTATCTGGCTTGTTATTCTTGGCAGCTATCCGGCACTGGGTGTATCGGGACTCAGAAATACTTAGCGATGAGCGCACTGGAACATTTGCTTTAGATCTGCCTAAGATCTTTGGGGTTCATCTATCTCCCTCAGGAGTACTTCGTTTTGGCTTTGGTGCATTCCATGTCACGGGTTTGTTTGGTCCTGGAATCTGGGTGTCCGATCCTTACGGGCTAACCGGGCGGGTAGAAGCCGTAGCTCCAGCATGGGGAGCTTCGGGTTTTGATCCCTTCGTCCCGGGAGGGATAGCCTCCCACCACATCGCGGCAGGTACGCCAGGCATATTAGCTGGTTCATTTCACCTCAGTGTCCGCCCCCCCCAACGATTATACAAATTACTGCGTATGGGCAACGTGGAAACCGTTTTATCTAGTAGTATCGCCGCTGTTTTCTTCGCGGCTTCCATCGTGGCTGGAACCATGTGGTATGGCTCCGCGACAACTCCAATAGAACCATTTGGCCCTACTCGTTACCAATGGGATCAGGGCTTCCTCCAGCAGGAAATAGATAGAAGGGTTCGATCCGGCCTTGCTGGGAACCTCGGGTTGTCCGAAGCTTGGTCCAGGATCCCAGAGAAATTAGCTTTTTACGATTATATCGGTAACGATCCGGCCAAAGGGGGATTATCTAGGGCGGGTGCAACGGACAGTGGTGATGGAATAGCTGTCGGTTGGTTGGGCCATGCCGTCTTCCGGGACAAGGAAGGACACGAACTTTTTGTACGCCGTATGCCCACGTTTTTTGAAACGTTCCCCGTAGTTCTAGTGGACGAAGAGGGGATCGTTAGAGCCGACGTCCCATTCCGGAGGGCGGAATCAAAGTATAGTGTCGAACAGGTAGGCGTAGCTGTCGAGTTTTATGGCGGCGAACTCGACGGGGTTAGTTTCAGCGATCCCGCTACAGTCAAAAAATATGCTAGGCGTGCTCAATTGGGCGAGATTTTCGAATTTGACCGCGCAACCCTAAAGTCCGATGGTGTTTCTCGTAGCAGCCCGAGGGGTTGGTTCACTTTCGGCCACGCTACGTTCGCCCTCCTTTTCTTCTTCGGGCATATCTGGCACGGAGCCAGAACCTTGTTCCGAGATGTTTTCGCCGGTATAGATCCGGATCTGGACGACCGAGTGGAATTTGGAACATTCCAGAAATTGGGGGACCCAACAACGGGGAGACGAGCGGCGCTGTGATACCGAGAGGCGGTCGCAACCGTCCTTCATTGGCCGCACAGCGGGCATGTTACATTATTAATTCGCGGCTCGGCGGACACATGGTGTCGCCGGGCCCGCGCAGGGTCCGGGTACGGAAGCTTTTTCTATAATCACGGCGTTGCCTCACCGGATAGCACGGTAGCTACTCCCGCACCACCGCAAACGGAAATAGGGTCCACGGAAGCATTAGCCTATACATCCTCGCCGGTGGGTACTCTGGGAATAATATCTTTTGCCATCTCCCTCCGGGATCCCCCCAGAATTGGTAACGGCAAATGATCGACGAGCCCGCTAGGGGCGACTTGGCCCGCGGGGGGTCGCTAGTAAAGGGTTGATCTCCGTGCTCCCCGGAAGGATCTCTAGGTTCTGTGGAAGGTTGCCCGGAGGCGGTGTACGAAGCATAGCCGGTGGAGCTCACGAGTGAGCGTGGTATAAAGGTGGCGACCGGAATTGCAGTTTCCGTTGCGGGATGGTCCCAGGGTATCGTTTCCGTTTCCGGAATTGTAGTACACAAAGCCAACAGGTCCCAACATGTAATGAGTTTCACGGCAACACGGATCGACGGTAAAACTAATCCCCGTATCGGACCGAGACGAACTATTGTGGGGAATTTATCGAAACCCCCGAATCCGGAGTATGGAAGGGTGGCCCCGGGGTGGGGCACCGCACCGTTTATGATTGTCGCGATGGCGCTATTTGCGGTCTCTCCAGCTATCATTTCGGAAATTTACAATCCCTCCGTCTCGGTGGATGGAGTCCCCGTGAGTTGGTGACGAGCGTTATAATAAGGACAAAAAGAGATTCCCGCGGCGGAAACGCGCCAAGGTCGGCCAATCCGCGACAAGACAAATGGTTTCTCCATCGTCTCGCTCGGAATATAACCTTTCGGTGATGGAATGGCTATGGCCCACCGGGGCAAGCACCGAATCAAGGCAGTCTAATCGCGCGATTCCCCAAGTAGAATGAAGGGATACCGGAATATGGGTGTGCGACTTGTCCAAAGCAATCTTTTTGAGGGTACGAATTGATTCGTCACCTAGTAGGGTGAAACCACCTCGCCGGGCACGGGGGAATAGCTGTTAGCACGCGGGGCGCAGGGTTCACGGAAGCATCCGACGACAAGGGGACTGAAACTATGACCAATTGCATATCCACTACAGTCTCGTCATTCCCCGGTGCGGTAATCCGGCGAGGGAAGTCACTTCATCTGTTTGTCAGATTAGGATTACTCCACGATTTCGCTAACGCAACCCTAGTTATCCCTACGCTCGCCGGCGGGTCGGGGTACCTCACTACCGTTGGCGTGTCCGACCAAGTTGGTGATTCTGCAGAGGCCTATCACCCACTGTGCCTCCCCGGGGTACGGTTCACCGGAATATAGTAGGGATCCAAGGCCGAATATCCACCAGATTGTTGACGGGACAATCCCTATCCCACGTGAATATACGCTATGATACTGGCACGGCGATGAGGGATAAGATTGTTCGGGAAGCTGGAGCTTACCCAATCGAGGAGGCTTACCCGAAAGTGGGGCGTCGGCAAGGATAAGCCTGGTGGTCACGCGGGAGGCTCGCGTGGGTGCCGGGGGGAGGGGGGCGGTGCTAGCTTAAAAAACCCACGCTCGGGTTCCGTGTTGGCCGTTACCCAAATCCATAAGTATTAAAGGGTTTGCGAGCAGTACACACGAATGGTGGCGGGTCCAGCATAGCATCTTTTAAATAAGCCCAAGCCGTACGAAGGGAAATCTTCGTGCACGACTTTATGGGAGGGAGAGCGCCGGGAGGCGAGACCTACCCCGATAAGGTATATGATCGGCTCGAGGATCGTCTAGAGATTCAGGCGATTGCGGATGATACCACAAGCAAATATGTTCCCCCTCACGCCAACATACTCCACTGCCTAGGGGGAATCACCTCGACTCGTTTCCCGATACAAGTAGCCACGGGTTTTGCCACGACTTTCTACCACCGTCCGACCGTCACAGAAGCTTTCGGCTCCGTCCGGTACATGATGACTGAGGTCAACTTTGGCTGGTTAATCCGATCAGTCCATCGATGGTCGGCGAGTATGATGGTTTCAATGATGATTCCGCACGTATTTCGCGTTTATCTTACTGGCGGATTCAAGAAACCTCGCGAATTGACCCGGGTCACGGGCGTCCTTCTGGCTGTATTAACTGTATCCCCCGGTGCGACCGGCTATTCCCTACCCTGGGACCAAATCGGTTACTGGGCCGTCAAAACCGTGACAGGCGTACCCGAGGCTATCCCTGTAATAGGATCTCCCTCGGTCGAGTCATTACGCGGGAGTGTTAGCGTGGGCCAATCCACATTGACCCGTTTCTACAGTTTACACACTTTCGCATCACCCCTCCCTACTGCCGTATTTATGCCGATGCATTCCCCGATAATTCGTAAGCAAGGTATTTCAGGTCCTTCATAGGTGAGACCCATCGAACTGGTCCCCCAACTCCGGGGGGTCCACGATTATCGATTATCCCACTGCCGCAGGTACTTGTCCCGAGCGATAAATATGCTATGGATCAAGATCCTTCTCCGATTCCGTCGTGGCTCCGGCCAATAAGGGATCGATGATGGACCCTTCCCCCATATATACACACAGAGGATGGATCATGGGAGTGTGCGACTCGAACTTGTAAACCGACCTTGTGGATACTCCTTAGGATCCGCCGCATCGACATCTTAATATTAAGAGTATATGCGTTCCCGTCCCGGTCCTACCCCTTCCTTTTGGTAGAGGGCCCAAACTCGGGCGACGATCTTTCCTGCCCGGCCGCCGGCAGAAAGTTAGGGAATTTATACCACGGTTAATACATTTCGGCCCCGCAAAACCCGCCGCCCGCCCGCACCGGGCGGGGTGAACCCCACTCTGCCCCCGAATGGCCAAGTCGTGTATTCAGATACGGCGAGGAGGCGCGTTCATCCCCGATGCGCCCCAGGGCAAACCAGTATCCGGGGTGGCGAACAAACCTGAGGAAATAACGAAAGGGCCGGAACATGAACGGGTTAGAACCTATTGCATGCACCTTGAGAGTACCCCGGAAGGTGAACCATAGGCGATGAGACTACCAATGAAGCGGGAGGCCTGTGCCCACGTAGGTACCAAGCAACTCCAGATTGGATTGAGTTCCGCTCCGGCGTCTGGGGGTGAAAAGTATCATAGGGGACTATACCAATCACCCAACCCCTTTCGGTAGGGACGTCATGATGATTACAGTCGTTGCTCGAGCCGGATGGGCAAAACTTCCCATGTCCGGTTCCTCCGGGGGGGGGGGGGGACGAATCGAGCATTTGCCTATCCCAATAACGAAAAAACCTGACTCGAGCGACCCTGTACCAAGAGCCAAACCAGCTAAGGGCATGGGACATAATTATCACGGAGAACCCGCCTGGCCTAACGATCTCTCGTATATATTCCCGGTGGTTATACTGGGTACGATTGCATGCGTCACGGGGTTGGCGGTTCCAGATCCTTCGATGATTGGGGAACCCGCAAATCCTTTTGCGACTCCCTTGGAGATACTGCCCGAATGGCACCCCCCTCCGGTGTTCCAAATACCCCGTACAGTGCCCAGCAAATTGCTGGGAGTCCCTCCAATGGCTGCAGTACCCGCGGGACCACCGACAGTACCTTTCTCAGAGAATGTTAATAGATTTCAGAACCCGTTCCGGCGCCCGGTGGCCACAACAGTATTTTTAATTGGTACTGCGGTAGCCCCGTGGTTGGGTATGGGGGCAACCCTACCCATCGATCAATCCCTGACCCTGGGTCTCTCCCAAGATTCCTTATTCTAAATTTCTATACTGTGACTCGCCGCCCTGTGGGCGGCCCACGGCCCGCCGACTTCTGTCCTCCGCCCGCCCCATGTGTCTTCGCACCGATTGGTCCTTCCCGGCTCCTCGGCCGCGGAGCATCCGCTATTAGCGGCAGCGTGGAAGCTCCAGCGCCAGGTTTGGGTTAGACATCCGCGCCGGGTTTTATATTATATGATGCCCCCCCCCGGGAACCACGGGTGCAGTCCGGGATCACGCAAGGATAAGGACATAATGAAGCTCCTCGCCAACCAATCATTGATTACAGACGTCACCGCGGCATGAGTAGGAGTGCAACAAACCCATGGGTGGCCATACTGGTGGGTTGGCGGGGTACGAGTGCTGGTACCTATCCGCTGCAATGGCTATTCCGATCTAGCTAACCGCGTGCCCCACGGCGTGCGGTGTAGCCCCCCCGCACACGGCGTATGGCCCTTTATTATATTATGTGCCCCTACCTCCGGAAGTTCCCCGCCGGGTGCTCGCTGCCCGCCAGTAGCTCGAAAGGTCTCATTTACGCAGTCCCCGCGTGGCGGAGGGTGGTGGGAATGACTACCGTCGATACCGCCGAATTAGCGTTGGGCGACCTTACGTAACGTGGTTGCATGCGGCTCGAAGAAGGGATTATCCGCGGCGATTCCGGTGATCCCGGTGATCCCGGTGATACGTGGAAGAGAGGGAGGGGGGGGGGGGGGCAGTAGGGGCCGCCCAGAGGCATAGCACGTTAAACTAAACCCGCGTTGTTCCTCTAACGGAGAAAACTCCGTCCGCGGCGTGGGAAGAGGACTACGTAATACGTGACCCGCGTTGTTCCTGGGTCAACTATCGCGCCTTGCCGCCCGTGCCCGAGGGTTTACGCACGTTCCGCGGGATTAGTCTCACGGGTTACGCGCGCAAAGGGGTAACCGAAAAGGTTTATCAAATTCTGAGAAGCCTCGTGAACTGCCTCTAACGGGGTGAGGCCTCCGTTCGTCCATATCTCGGGCGTAAGCATCTCTTTCGTAATCCCACCGCTGTGGTTTCCGTAGCAGTGTACACTGTAATTAACATTTCGGATAGGCGCCGGTGGGGCACCTAGCGGAAATTGGCCTTTTTGGTACCCCGCCACGCTCTGCCCGCTGTACCCGAGGCCCCGCCTCCCGATCCCTAATCGAATATTAAACTTAATTTTTCTAGTGAGGGTGGCTGTGTGCTGCGCAGGATCAATTATTCCAACGGGGGGTGGCAGCACAATGTCCCGCGCAGTCACCCTTCCCGGTCCCGCTGTAGATACGTATGCCTCTCGCAACGTGGCAGGGTGGCCCCTGAGCACAATCTCTCTAAAATTCATCGAAATATCATGCACCGATTCCCGGACACCCGCTATCGCGGTATATTCATGATCCATTCCGGGAAGTACACCGAGAGTTGTACAAACCCCTCCCGGTGCCCCTAGCAATGCTCTGCGCAGGGCGGCGCCGAGGGTATTGGCTTGGCCGACTTCTAGCGGAGATATAATAAAACGACTATAATAGAGGCGTTCACTGTCGGACGTAAATTCAGTGCACCTCCAGTACGAGGACCCCGCGGTTAGCGTTGCCGCGCCGATGCCGGAACTATCCATGATTGTGGTCCCCCCATTCCGGATTAACTTGCTCATACGTGTCTAGCACCGGGGGGTCTGCATCCGTTATGAGGCACAGGCGTTACATCGCGCACGGGGACCAAAACTATACCGCTTCCGCATGGAGCTCTCAATGCTGTATCTCGCCCCGGGCCCGGACCGTTGATAACTACCTCGGCCCGTTCTACACCCCGATCAATCAACGTACGAATAGTGCTATCCGCCGCGGCCTGAGCGGCGAACGCTGTACTTTTCTTCGCGCCCTTGAACCCGCAGGCTCCGGCGGAAACCCAGGAAACCACGCGTCCCCCCGCGTCCGCAATGGTTATCACTGTATTGTTAGGGCTAGCTCGAACGTGGATCACTCCCTTGGGTACCATCCCCCTGCGCTTACCCTCCCCGCGCGTAGCACTAATCTTTTTCATAACCAAGTAGTTTCCATCACCCAAATTTGTATGCGGACGACGCCAAAATGCTTACCCTTACGCGGACGGAGCCCGGGCAGAGCCTCACCTGCCCGCCGTCTGGCCGGGTCACCGCCGCCGCCGCCGCCGCCCCCGCTCATGCCTCGGATTCGCATAGCGGGCTGCCCCGATTAAATTGCGTCCGCGGGTGGGCGCCGGTAATCCCCACGGCGGATCCCGCCGCGGTCGGAAGGTACGGATTCTATTATCTTTGGTCCCCCGTCCGGCTGGTACCGACTCGTGCTCGTGATTTATAAGTAGTTATAAGTTGATTTCGTACGACGCTCCCGCACAGGACCCCGCAGACCACTAAGGATTACGCCCGGGAAGCGTTCGTCGCGCATTCCCCTTACCCTGTACTGGCAGCAAAGTGTGAGTTAGTGGCTAGATCTGATCACCGATGCCATTCGACGATTTGGCACGGAGTCGATAAATGGTACGTCCCTTTGTTGGATCGTAGGGGCTCAATTCTACCCTAACCCCATCTCCGGGCAGTACTCGTATAGAGTTACGCCGAGTCCTTCCCGGAACGTGAGCCAGAACCTTACATCCATTATCCAGGCAGACCCGAAACATGGCGTTGGGGGGTGATTCAGTAACAACTCCCTCCATTTCGATCAAATTCTGCCTCTTCGTCAAAACGTAATTCTCCCTCCGCGCTCGCGTCCGTATCTAAGGAATTTCCAGCTTCCGTTCATCCGCCGTAGGAGTAGGGATAGTTTCTCGTACAGAACAGTTAAAGTTGAAATCACCACACGTAACAAAGCACTTCCCCCCCGATTCGCTCTTGCCGAGCTTCCCGATCTGTGACTGTTCCGCTGGAAGTTGAGGGGAGTACCGTTCCCATTCCACCCGATACCCTGGGTATTTCTTCGCAATTGGAGTATATCCTTAAGCCAGGTCTGCTCATACGTACCAAACCTGTTATGCGCGGTTTTCCCGGTCTCCCCCTGTACCCTAAGGTCAAAACAGGTAAACGGTTTGTACCTTCCCGGTGCTCCCTGAGGTTCTCCAAATAACCCTCCTCCACGAGGATCCTCCCGATGTTTACGGTGATATTGGCAAACGGCACCCGAGCAGTCTCCGCCTTCCTCAAGCCCGCGTTCCTAATGGCGGTTATCATACTATCAAAGGCGTCGTTGCTCATGATGGAATATTATCAGCGGCAAAGATGAGCGTGTTCCTCTTCCTCGAACGAGGGATTTGCCCGTCGGAACGCAGCACGGATTCGTGCCGCCGAACAACATTATATAAAGAAACCCGCGCCGCCGACCTCGCTGCGCGGCGAGCCTCGGCGGAGGGGCGGGCTTGCAGCGCTGAAGTAAAGTAACGGGCAGACCCAAGTAAGCCCCTTTTTTCCACTCTCGTTCTAGGGTCGGGTCGCCCCCCCTAAGCCCCCCCCCCATCCCGATCGTGACTGCGTTGCCCGCTGCGGGCGGAACCTCTTTTCTTTTCGTCCCGCCATAAAGCTGCTAAAAAACCCTTGCGTGCGGGTGCACTTTTCGTAACGTAACGACCCCAGAAGTCAACGACTCCCGACGACGAGAGGCCTACTTAGGACTACCTCTCCGGCTGGCTGTGTAGCTACGCCTCCGGAGTCTCCGTGGCGCCAACAATTTAGTAGGACCAAATACTCGAACGCGCATGGATTCCCCGGCCCCGTCGCTACCTGCCGCGAGGCGTACGTATAAGCGGGAAGTAGGGTTTTCCCCCTCCGCGAGTATACCGTTTGACCGTCGGGGTCTAGCGCCCGTGGCTCAGCCGGCGGATGCGGGAGGAAAAGCATAATTCGTCGCACCGGCTTCTTACGCCCCTCCCCGGTCAGTCGGTTGGGTTGTCTCCGCTGAAGTTACGGCGAGGAACCGGGTTCGCACGGGCATTCTGTACGCGGCTAATCTCATCGCAGCTTTGGCAATAGACTCTGGTACCCCGCCCATCTCATGAATAACTCGACCCGGCTTAACGACGGATACCCAATATTCGGGGGAGCCCTTTCCCGAGCCCATGCGCGTCTCCGCGGGTCTCATGGTGATCGGTTTGTCCGGGAATATCCGTATCCATATCTTCCCGCCACGACGGGCACAACGGGTGATCGCGCGCCGTCCCGCTTCTATCTGCCTGGACGTAACCCAGGCGGGCTCGAGGGCCTGAAGGGCAAATCTTCCGAAGCAAATACTATTGCCCCGGGCAGATACCCCTCGCATTCTTCCACGGTGTTGCTTGCGAAATCTCGTTCTTACGGGGTTACAGTCGGTTACCTCTTAATGTGAATCTCTGCTTCAGAATCGGACGTGAGAGTTTATCCTCATCCGGCTCCTCATGAATGTTAATATCCCCGCCGCATGACATTATGTATGAGCGTTCTGCTTGGCACCGACGGTGTGCCATGCTAAAAGTCTTGTTTTGTATTGGGCACCGCGCCTCAGGAGGTGGCCGAGCCGGGATTGAATTGACTAGCGGCGGAATGACCCGTAATATACCAGATTACTCCTGTGCGCCGGCAATTTCCCAATATCTATTGGCCTCCCTAGGAGACAGAGGGCGCCAGCCCCCCCGTATCCACCAGCAGCGGGGTCTCAGGACGTGACATTCTTTTTCCATTCCGCGGGCGAATTTGTACCTCCTCGTACCTGGTCGTCACTCCGACAGCCAATCCAAGCCAAGCCAAGGTATATCCGTTTAACGGATATCAATAGATACGCGCGTATACGCATAGACATGTACGCGTCTAGAGCTCCCGCAGTTCCCTTCGCCATCCCCCCCCAGGGGCGACCGGGTGTACTAAGCCCCCACCCGTGCCCACGGATCCCGTCGTTCCCGCAGCTCTTCCGGCCGATAAGATTAGGTTGTTCCTCCGCGGCGAAGCCTTCCGCTCGTCATCCCGCTTAGCCCTGCTTCGCGGGGGGAGTCAATCATTGATCTCAGTACTCATCGACTGGAGGCTTCTCATCGGAATACTCTGGTTATCTTAACCAATAAAGTAGACTCCGCGCCTGATTACACCGCTCACCGAAGAATGGGTGCTGCCCAACCATACGGTACATGAAGGATCCTCGCCATTGGTTCTACCCCGGGGGCAATCGCGGTGTGAACCGCGGACTCCCTGATCCGCGAATAAAAGGCATTTCGAGGGAGCTCCCTGAGCAGCCAGGGCTACTCGGTCTTCGGTCTCACGGGCCCACGGCGGCACAGAGCGGCGGGTTGGGTTCACTTGACCGGCCGGCGCGGTCGGCCGTTCCCGCCGGTCGGGAAGATATCGGTTCCCCGGCTCCCCTTATCCTGCCGACCCTGGGGGCCGCGATCGGAACGAGTCGCACACTGGGCATGGCGACCTATATGATACGTGCAATGTTTCTTCGCCAACACGCCAATCACAATTCTGTGTATCAGCCAAGGCGGTATCCAAACCGCCGCGTTTCCGTTCCGCGGACCACCGCTGCGTGTGATCCACCAACCCCTATCCGCGTGCCGCACGCCCTGCGAGGCAGCATTGCGCCACGCGGCGGACCGATCGGAATGGGAAGGTTCAGCGTTTGAACTTGTCTCCCCTTAAAACCCGGACTTTTATTCCCAGTACCCCGTACATTGTCTTGGCGGGGTAGTAACAATAATCAATTCGGGCCCGTAGGGACTGAAGGGGGACTCTGCCTTCCCTGGCCCATTCGACACGAGCAATTTCGGCTCCGTTTAGGCGACCCGCGATCTGTACTTTAATACCCTTCCGGCCGTTTTTCGCCGCCAATTCGATCGCTTTTTTCATGGTTCTTCTGAACGCAACTCGGTTCTTAAGTTGTGAGGCCATATATTTCGCAAGTATATCAGGTTCTCCATAGGGTTTCGCTATTCCCGCTAGGTTAACGTGAACCCTACCGATCTTACCCGGTAAAGTTTGTTGTACGTCCCTCCTTAATTGTTCGATCCCCCGGCCATGGCTCTTTATCAATATGGCCGGGGATTCCGTACGTATCTCCACCGAGGGCAAGTCGGTCTTTCTCCTAATGCCAACGTTTCCAACCATCCCCTCCGCGCCGTCCCCGGACTCGTCGGAATTCCTTATATGGCCGCGCACGTAAGCGCTGATACAGTCGCGGACCCGCCCATCTTCCGAGAGATACTCGGAATAACTCCTTGGTTGTGCGAACCAATAAGAATGATACTTTCTGGCGATGCCGAGTCGGAAACCGAGCGGGTTCATCTTCCGTCCCATGTGCTTCCTCCCCTGGTTAAACTCCCGGCCGCAACGCCGGTTTGATCAATCGGCGCCGCGCCCGTCTCCCCACATATTGCTGTTGCCCCTGCCTTACCACGAGGGCTACATGGCAGGTCTGCTTACGTACCGAATAAGCCCGGCCCTGGGCTCTGGGCCTAACTCTATTATAGTATCTTCCCCCGCTCACTCCGGCCCCGCTTACAAATGGTTCAGCTTTGCTCAAGCCTGAGGCTCTACTGGCGTTTGCAGCTGCTGAGATTACTTGTAGAATCGGGGAACACGCTCGGTAGGGCATAAATTCCAATATCATGAGTACTTGTTCGTACGAGCGATAACGAATTGGATCAACCACCCTGCGCATCTTACTGGCGGATATACTGATATGCTTGGCCATAACCCGAGCCCCGGGACCCAAGGAGCCTTCGCTATTCGTCGTTAGACGTAACCTCCTTGTGGATCTAACGGCGAGATTTTTTGTCGCTCCCCGCGTGACCCCTAAACGTTCGCGTAGGCACAAATTCCCCCAGCTTATGGCCCACCATACGATCTGTGATATAAAAGGGTAAGTGTTCCCGCCCGTTGTGAACAGCGATCGTATGACCAATCAGAGTTGGTACTACGGCGGACGCGCGGGACCAGGTTACTACCACCCCCCCCCCCCCCCCCGCGCCAAGGCTATCGATCCTCCGTAGTAAGCGGTCGGCCACAAAGGGACCTTTTCGTAGCGAGCGCGCCATTATGATTGCCCCACCCGTTTTGCCTTTTAGCTGGTCCTGCGACGACGAAGAATAGAATTCTCACTATACCGACCTGTCCCGCGGCTCCTCCTACCGAGCGCGGCTCGTCCCCACGGGGTGGAAGGTTGTTTCCTACCAATGGGGGCTCTGCCCTCGCCGCCCCCATGGGGATGATCCACGGGATTCATAACGGTTCCCCGAACCCGTGGGCGCACACCGAGCCAACGCTTGGAGCCGGCTTTCCCGGGGACTCTATTAATAGAATCGGCATTGCCCGCTCGTCCTACGACGGCAAGGCTGCTTTGGGGTATTAAACGAACTTCCCCAGACGGTAACCCCAATGTGGCTAACCGACCTTCTTTCGCGATAAGCTTTGCCGAAGCACCCGCCGCCCTGGCTATTTTGCCCCCCTCCCCAGGTACAATTTCTACGCCGTGTATAGCTGTGCCCAAAGGCATATGGGCCGGGGCAGGCTACTCCCAACCCGGGGGCGGGGATCCCTGCTCCCGAACTGCACGGGCCCCGTTAGAGGCATGCAGCTTTCCGGCCGGATTGAATCCTATTCGCCCAGGCAAGCGGTGGGCTCCGCCCAAATAGCAATAATAAAGAAAGGGATCACCGCTCGCGAATCGATAAGATTCCCCTTTCGCGCCCCAGGTCTACCCTAACGTCACCCGGCCCATCTGGCCTTGGTCCATGTGGCACCGGAACGAATGACTTTAGTAAGTTACGTGCGCCCGCATAACCCTATGCGCTGGACAACTAAGGAGGCATATCCAACGATTTATCCATTAGCACGCAAAGTTGCCGCGCCCGCCGGCTCCGGAGCCGCCTTTGACCATCAACCCGAAAATGCTCCCCGAACTGGTGGCTCGGGAGTCGGCGGGGGCTGGGGTAGGGCGCCTCAAACACTGCGCGGCGCTAGCGATACGTCCTCCGTATTGTCCTATCCTTGTGGTCGACACAGAACATGTATCCCAGTAATCGCTTGCTACCGTCCCCCGTCGGTGCGCCTCTGGGGTTGCCCCGGTGAGTGAACGCGGGGCAATTGAATAAGCGACGGATTCATGGGTTCCGCCCCAAACCCAACCGGTCCTTACCGGCAGCGCGAATTACTAATTCAAACCGCGCTCAAAGGTAGGGCATTCCCCACTGCAACGGGGGCGTCAGAACCCGCCGTAACATAATCTCCGACCCGAAGCCCCTCGGGGTGCAAAATATAACCCTTATCGCCGTTCCCATGGTGCACGAGACTGATGTGTGCACTGCGGTTTGGGTCGTACTCCACGGTTACTATCTTCCCCAGTAAACCTTCCCTGCTACGCCGATACTCGATTTGGCGGTAAAGGCGCTTGTGACCACCTCCCCTGTGCCGGCTGGTAATGACCCCGCGGTTGTTACGCCCCGCCCGAGCAGCGAGGCCGAAGGTTAATCCTCTCTGGGGACCGGATCGGACCGTACTACCAGAACTTAACCCAGATTGATTGCGCATACCCGAAGTACTGCGGGCTCTGCGTGAACGGATGGCCGTATCAACTAAGGACGTATCTCTTGCGACAACAAGGTACCCGCCCGGGAACGGTAGAACGGGATATACGGATAATCATCCGGCGGTTGTTGAAGCGTTACAACCCTCTTTTCCTAGAGAGCCCGGCTTTACGTGCGACCTAATTGGTCGGGCGGAAGCCCGTAACTTTTAAAAGCTAACCAAAGCTACCCACGAGAAAACAGTCTAATCCGACGTTTAAGCCCCGGTTTATCCTACGAGTTATAAGGGTCCAATCCGGCACCGAAATGGGAGCTTCTTTTCTTTCCCCCGCCCTATGAACGACATATCCCGTGTGGCGCACCCGCTGGCGATTCCTCAGCAGCTCCCGCCGCCGCCGACGCGCATTCCCCTTCCGCGGCGCGAGGAGCCACTCGAATGATCCGCTCCACGCTCGCTGACTCTATCCGCGGATGCGACGAAGCGATCCGCCCTGCTTATCCTACATGTCCTACTAGGCACACCCCGAGGTGCTATTATACCCGAGCGGCAGGCGGCGCAGCACCGAATTCACACTTCCCTCGGCCGAGAGCCATAGATTGGCATGGGAATGATTTCCTAGGATGTATCTATGGCCGGCCACAAATCCATCGCGGCGGATCGAGCCTACCTGACCTTAGGTAGATATCCGTCGCTCGCTCGGTCAGCTAGCTACTCCTTGGGGCAAGCCCTACTCCTGGTCTTCCATCGATTGATCCGTCCCGCGGCGGGGGAAACGGAACTCCGCGCCGGCCGTTTGTCCACTATCAAGTTACGTGCTGCCGATAACATAAGTAACGATTGAAAAGCATCCTATTTCCCCAGTTGCCCGGCGGGCCCAACTGTTTTTCACGACGGGTCCAAGACCCCGGCAGTACGGATGGTTCCCTGTCCGAACGGCGAACGAATATCTCAAAGGATTCCCCGCCATTACTTGTGCGAATGCTTGAAGCGGGAGCTAGATGACGCGGAATCGAGTGGGGAGCGATTCAATTTACGGGGCGGACAAAAAGGCCCCGGCCGAACCCCGTACTACCCTCCTCATCACCGGGGGCAGCAAAAACTGGGTAAGTTTCGGCGGGATGCGCCATCTCCGGGTAATACCTATCATATCAGAAATGACGAAGACAGCCGGAAACTTGGCTTCTTTGTCGTTCCTTTGCTGCTGCAATTCGACCAACTGTCTTCACATGGGGAGTGACGGGAGATGCCGTGGGGATTGAAACGGACGGTGCGGTGGCAATAAATGCGGGGGTATCTGCTTCTTCCGTAGTACCATTATTCCTCCCGACCATACGTAATGGCTCAGCCCGCGGGGGGCAGATAACCATGGGTTCTCGAGTCCAATCCATTATGGAATACCCGATGATGAGGGAGTATAGCATAATCCTGTCATTCTAGCTACTCCGCCGAGCCTTACCCCGCCGCGTGGCGACCACTAGTAGCCGCAAGGAGATCGATTCCCGCTGCTGCGGCGGCGGCGGCGGCGGCGGCGCGGCTGCCGGCGCCGTGGTGGCCGCCCTGTCGCCTGCTACGAGTCCTTGGTACGTTTCGGTTGTCGACTGATCGAGCGGCGGTGGACCGCGGAGGCATAGATATGTCTATTTCAAAAGCATTGGGGACCCGGTGCGGCCGGCAGAGGGGACACCTAAGCCGACGACTCTTCCGCGGCGGATGAATACATTATTCTTGCGGCCAACCACAGGATAGACCGCGGCGGGATCCCTCCCGCCTTTCGCCAACCATGCTCATGCATGCCGGCTGCAGTCCGCGGATCGGCACTAATATAATGAATGGCATGCCTTTGAGAGGATTCGAACCTCCACGACGCTCGTGAGCACACGATATGTTGATGAGTCTCGCGTGTCTACCGTTCCACCACCAAGGCTACCCATATATTGCGACTGCCCCACCGCCGTAATTCCTTATACATCGGACTTCGGACCGCTGAGCCAGTCCCATCAATATCTGTCAGTCCACTGCTGGCTCCCCCCCGMGCCCCCCCCCYAAGCCCCCCCCCCCCCAGCAAGTGGCGGCGACACTGCCTGGTACGATAATACACAAATGCCGGCGGGCCTGAGCACGTATGGTCGACCCAGCGGGGTAGTAGCCCCACCATCTTGTACATCAATAATCGCGGAACCCGCGACCCGAGGGAGTGGGGGCTGATACGCCGATCCAATACCTCCCGCCCCGTCCCCACCCACCGTACCTACCGTTGCAACTGTCTCTCGTGGGACCTGCGCGCCTCTACCTTACTCCGCTGCTGCATCGTCGATTCCTCGCGGCGGCGGCGGCGGCGCCGACCGGTCGAACCCAACAACGCGTGGCCATTCCCCAGCAGAGTTCGGTAAGACGTATGAGCGATGGCGGTATGACCGTGATAGTAACCCGCCTCCCTCCCGCCGCGGTACGGGAATAGGTCGTCCCCCCCGCCGTTACGAGAGGGAAACCCCTGACTGGGTGGATTACCCAGGGCGGTGGTAGCAATTGGATTCGTTGCTAGCCCCAATGTCGTGGACGCAATTACACGTAGCATCATACTAAGTTCGATCAAGCTTCCCGGCGGGCGCAGAGAATAATACGTTGCATTATCCGCCGTGCGAGGATCCACCCTTGTGCCGCCCCGCCCACTCATCGACAACTTCACTATTCTCGAGTGATGATATATAGAAATAGCACTCGTGGAAGGTCCGACCAATACTAATGGGTATAAACCTGCCTGCCACCCGCGCCGGAACAGATAGGGTTTTCCGAAGGAACCTGATGACGGAGGGGACCCACCCAGGGATAACAGGCGTAAGGTAAGGCGAAGAGCTAACAGAGGATCTTCCCTGCACAACCCGGCGTAATCCCGGAGGCTATCTGTCCCCGTCCGCGAACCAAGTGGCGCGATGCGAGCAAGAGCTCCCAAATTCACGAATATGTGGAACAACGCGTAAGTTAACATGCTCGCGCATCCGCCGCTCGAATTCCCGATCATCCCGATCATGATATAACCAATCTGGCTTATCGGGGGATATGCGGGCATACGTTTCATGCTTGTCTGAGCCATCGCGACGAGATTACCCGGGACCATACTAGGAATAGCCAATGTTTCTGAAAGCGAATGCCATTCGTCCGGGAGGGGATAGGTACTGTTAAATATTCGGTTGGCCGGGGCCGAGGCGATTACTTTCGAGGTTACAGATAAGAAAGCGACGACCGGGGTAGGGGAGTCGGAGTCGGGGATAGGGTATGAATCACTCCTTCCTCTCGTTCGGGACCGCGCGGGATACTTTCACATCGTGCGGCTCCCGGGTGGCGAGAAGACGGCTCGCCAGGCCGGGGCATTATGCCGTACTCGGGTCACCCTCCCCGCGTATGCAGGGGGTACCATTACGTCCATCCGCGGGCGGTCATGGGAGTCCGCTGGCTTCCCGGGGAATCCCTCATCAGTGGTTACCGCGACGGCTAAGTACTGATTCGTCCAACTCCTCCCAGTGGTACATCCTGGATCGGCCGCGGCAGACGACGTTAAATTCGTACGAGCGAGAGAACCATCCAACTTTATTCGTTCCCTATGGCCATGGGGTGGGGCTATTCCAGGGTGATCCCCTAGTTGACGTATGCCCATAGTTATGCCAGCAGTTCCTGGGGGATGGAAACTAACCACGTGGCATCCGCGTGCCCATCCGTTGTTTACACGTCACTACTTTCCCGATTCTTCGTACCGACTACCCGTCATGGCTCGCGGGAACTCTTGATTCAGTGACGCAGATCACTCGCTATTCACTGCGCTTCGCTTCACCCTAATCACGTTACTCAGGTGGTGCTACAGTGACTTCGGCGGAAGTTTCGCTTCGATCCGAGTTGGAGCTGCAGTATCCCCTTGCGACGCATGCCCAAAAAGCTTTGGCCCAACATTCAATGCCATGCGAAGGGGACGAGTATCTACTCGCTTTCCGCCGCACCACAAGTGGAATATTGGTTGGACGAAACGAATCACACTCCTTCGTAGACGTCGGGGGTCCATTGGTGGAGAGGGACCAGGGAAGGTTTGAATACAATTCCAACCATTATACACACAAGCGCGATCGAGGTTGCTGCAGAGTTCCACATTTGTGTATCTACAAGACCGTTCACTATCCCCCACAGCTGGACCTCGCCCCCCGATAGGCCATGCGGCCGAGAGGAACCATAAACCAAGATGGGAGAACTTGTTCCACCCATAGGTGAGTATTTCACGGTTGCTTCATTGGATCTTACGTCCTTCCGGGCGCATCCAGTTAACAGATAGAGACATAGACTCGAACGTTCCGGAGCTGCAAGGATAGTCACTAAATCGCTGCTGGCACACAAAAACATTCCTCCCGAAGTAGCTGCTAGGACGAACAAAAGGGATTCTGTCACGGCCATTTCCGCGCATTGGGAATATTCAGCGAATAGAGGGATGCATGGGATTGAACGTAATGGGATCAGGAATTGGAATATGTCGTCGAGGGTGTTTGTCTGGAAACTGCACGATGGGCTAGTGATAGGTTCTTCTCTCCATTGGTAGAACAATACCGTGATGCTCATTACCGAACCCGTGAAGGGGATGAAGTATGACCAGAATGTGTCTCCGAGGAGAATATCCCTTACCGAGAGAATCGTTAAACTAGTAACTAGGATACGTTCCGGTAGAATAGTACTTCTGAACAGTAAATGCGAATCGAGCTCGAGGTCCGTAGTCTCTTGAAGATGTGATTGCGAGTGAGCATGGATCGTTGTATACAATATGCCCGCCAATGGACCCGGACCGAGCATTGTAACCTGCGAAGCAACCCCGCGGCGGCAATCTCCCCTTACCGCGCCCGTCCCGCCATGTAGTAGAGACTCCTTACCCCGCCGCGAGCGAGATAGCGCGCTGTCCGCAGCCCACCCCCCAGCGGGGGCCGCCGGGCGATCCCCAGTGCAAGCGTACACACACGTACAATGGGTTAATCATCACTGATTCACCTGGAAGAAAGGCGGGAACTCGCAAAAGCTCTATTGGCCTCTGCCATCCCCCGAATCTCCTCTTTCCTGCGCATGGCGTTTCCGCCACCCCTTGCGGCATCCATTGACTCGAGACTCAGGTTCGAAGCCATACTTCGTCCCGGGCGTTTCCGGGCTGCCCATAATGACCGACGGATAGCAAGTGCTTTTCCTCGCGCGGAGTGCATCCCGGCCGGGACCTGGTAGGTCGATCCGCTCATACGTCGCGCTTTCACCGTAACATCTGGAGTCAACCCACGTATTGCTCTGCGCAGGACGGATAATGGATTGTTCCCTGTCCCCCGCCCCACATCCCTCACGGCGTTATAGAGAGTTCCGTAAGCCAATGATTTCTTCCCGTGCCTAGGGACGTGATTGACCAACATGTTGACCAACCGGTTACAATAAATCGAATCGGCCCCTGCATTTGCCCCTCCCGCATGACTTCGGCGTGACATGAATATTGGGAACCGGTTACTAACTCTTCTCGCGAAAACCGGGGATTGGTCGACTTTGGCCTTCCTTCCCGCTCCATACTGCAGGGGGTCCCTCGAGTCAGGGATCTTCCTTCATACCGTACATACGAGTAACCGAACACGCGGCTTCCCGCGTTGCCTAGTCATTCTATGATTCAGGGGGCACCTACACGTAATGAGACCTGCCCAATCCCCGAGTATCCGTTGTTCCCCTCTCCCCTCCACCCGCGTTTGTCTTGCGACGCGTTCGTTGCGGTAGTCGGTCATTTTGCGTCTCGTCCATCCACACAGTACGATACGCTCCTTAGGTCCGGCATTAGTATGGTGGCGCATAAGCTTCCACCCGCCCCGTTTCGGCGTGGTTAAGCCTACTACGAGGTAGGGGGCGGCGAAGAAGTCCCGGGCGATCGGTTCTGTACCCTGGGCGCACGCATGCCCCAACCTCATTACTTATCTATTGTAGCCTGGTCCCGCCCGTCGGCCTCGCCCATGGGCGCGCCGGCCCGGCCACACGATCGCCCACGCGCTTGTGGCAATCGGCAAGCGAGGATTTAGACACTGGATAATGATATACGACGTGCCAGGGCCCGCTGCCCGCGCCCTTGGGCATCGCGCCCGGCACGCAGCAGTGGATTCCCTCTAATGTCATACCCTGGCCGGCGGGTAGCCCGCCGCGGCGGCGGCGGCGGCGCCCCTTCACCCTTATGCCCGCCGCACTAATACTCATGGATGTGACCACGGCGGCGGGTATTATGGTCAGTACCGGGGGGCGGCGATACATATACATATATAGGCGGCGATTACCCCGAATCAAGGGGGTGCTCGTACTCGAGCAATCTTCGTGTTGCGCGGGGGGAGTTTGTTTTCCCCCCGCCGAGGGTTGGGCCGGCCAACGCGGATACGTAAGTTACTCCCGCCATTCCTCGGACCCTTACATTAGGCTTTGGCCCCCCCGTCCAATATTACTAGTACCCCGTCACACCCAAATCAGTACCATGCGACGCGAATTACGCGCAGGCGGGCCGGCTGTCTCGCTAACGGTTCCTCCAAGGAAGGGAATTCCTTGTTCGACTGGG